GTTCATAATAAGTTAACTATCAAAGAGTATTTACATATACTGTCAAACAGTGTTTACATTGTTCATATGAAGTTAACTATCAAACAGTATTTACATATTCTTTATAGCATGTATTAAATATTTAAATTTAAAAATAAATTCATAGTAAAACCATTGAATTTATATAGTTGTTATAAACTACTTCCTCATTTTGGTTTTAATCAATCATACCCTCATGTGTAATGGTACCCTTACGTATTTAGAGTAGTAGTGTTTTACTTTAAAGATGTGAAAATAAATCTTTTATTTTGTTTTACTCCGTATAGGTATGCCCATAAGCATTAATAAGAGAGTACTATAATATTTAGCCATATCCTCTTTATCTGAATAAAAAGAATTACATATTCTTTCACTCAAATAACATAGTTAACGTATATCTTTACGTTTACAATACTTAGGGTATAAATAAAAATATGAAACCTACTTAGTACCCTAAAGACACTCAATTTTCATAGCATGCTTTTTTTAGAAATACAAGCTTATAAAGGAGTTATTAAATATAGTCTAATTACGGTAACTAAATCTCGTTCATGTAAATTGGTACTATGATTTTGTAGATATATGATGAATGTCCACAAAAGTATTTTCAAAAAGAGTAATAGCATACATTACAACTGTAAAGTATAGGAAATATATAACAGTACTAATTTGACCAAACTCAATGAATGGTGATTCAACGTGTTTAGCACCTAATTGCATTAAAATTAAAAAGTTAGCTATAAATACGTAGAAAGCTATTTTACTTAACGGTCTAAACTGCATACCTCTTGATCTACTGATATCTGTGAGTGGTAATAATAGTAATATAAGGATAGCAGAAAACATAGCTATAACTCCTAATAACTTGTTAGGAATAGATCTTAATATAGCATAGAAAGGAAGAAGATCAAGTATTGAATAAACAGAGTTTTACTAATAGATACTCTATTATATATTGTTATGAATAATTATATAAGCTATTTATAAGGAGGGGTAGGGTCTTAATAACATTAAAATCAATTTTTTTTCGTAATAAGTTGAAAAATGACCAATGGTTATTCTAATTATTATAATGTAATTTTTATCTTTATTAAATACACGATTAAGTTCATAAGTTTGTAGGAATGTTATTGACAACATGTATGGACTATATCTTCATTAAAAAAAATGTCTCGTATGTAGTCTCTGAGGATACTAAATATATAAAATTATTTCCCTGCTGATTGTCTTACTAAGTAGGATTTACTAATGTAATAATAATATTACTACTTATATGATTTCCCAGCATATAACGAGATTAAGTGACAACTTCTAATTATATCACTCTGGGACTATAGCTGCTGGTGTTTGCATTGGATTAGCCACAACGTAATTTTCTGAATCTCCAAGTACGTTAGGCATAAAGAACACAAAAAGAGATAATACAAATATAAATAAGAAAATTGTAATAAGATCTTTAAAAATGTAATATGGTGCAAATGTAATTCTTTCGTAATTACCTGAAACACCTAAAGGATTACCTGATCCAGCAGTATCGTGTAAAACAATTAGATGCATTAGTGCTAAAGCAGCTAAGATAAAAGGTAATACGAAATGTAATGAAAAGAATCTATTTAGAGTTGCATTGTTAACTGAGAAACCTCCTCATAAAAATTCAACAATATCTTGTCCTACTCAAGGGATAGCACTCATAAGGTTAGTAATAACTGTAGCCAAATCTTATATTTACTTATTCTAGTTATTTAAACTATTAGTATTTAAACAAGTAAATCATCTACACCGTACTTATCTTTATAAATATAATTGTAAAAAAAAAAAGTACAGTATAATGCCTTGTTTCAATATAAATATGTTTTATATTGAAACACATTTATATTAAAAAAAGATTCCGACTGTACATTAAGCATCATTTCAGACACCCACTTGTGAACCAGTCTGTAGCGATATTTTATTCTACCGACGGTCTTTATACTAAACAAATATATTTAACCGTTTACACAAGTATTGCTGCAAAAATTTTAATAAAGATGACTACTAAATAAATATTTATTCACCAAATTCTGCAACTATATATAACTAATAAATATATAAATCAATAATCCGCTCCGCTTATGTCTTTATTTTTAATTAAAAAACTAATACAAATTTACACATCTTTAAATACTGATGCTCATATTTACCAATCCTCCTCTAAAGGTCTTTCTGTTTTTTCCCGAGTATTCTGTTTCTTTCCAATGGTAAGTTGAAGTCTCTGTCTCTCAGCTTCTTTTATTGGATCTTCAGTTTTTTTTTCTTGAAATTACACCTTACTATTCAGTGTATAAATTTAAATATTAAAAATATACTGTATTCTTTCAAACACCTTTTCCTAGTCTGAATAAATATAGAAAGTTCATCATATTTTGTTTCAAATCCCCCTTTACCTGTCTAAATCTATATACAAAATTAATAAATTTTGTCTCAAATATCCCTTTACCAGTTTGTCTTAAATATATCTTTCCCAGTTTGTCTTAAATACGTATAGTATAGAGGGAGTCCATGTCTTAATAGGATATTGCTAATATTTTTCATAACTTTAGGTGGTAGTTTTAAATCTTCCATGTCCTGTCCAATTTTGTGTGAAGGTGATCTATCTATGGTAAAATTATCAATAAGTTATGAAAAAGGTATAAGGACCCCTTTGGATATACCATTAGGGCATACCAGAAGACTTAGGTTGTTCCTGATTCCTTTGCCTTGGAAACACCCCCTCTTCAGTTCAGGAGGCCCATTATGTTCTTGAAATCTTTACGCCAGGAACACCTAGTTCATCTCAACCTAAAAACAACAAGGACTGTTGTAAATTACGGTTCAATGGTCTCTCTAACTATCTCCCACCTGAAAAGAACGATTTCTAGTACCTACCCCTTATGCTTGAGCACATCGACAATTAACAACTTTCAAGCGAACCTGATATATATACCGATCATACTGCAGCGTTACGATATGGATTTATCTTTACCACTATATTTCAGGGTAAAAGGTTATGATTAGTTAGGAGAAACTAGTCGCCAATATCCATATTCTTGTTGACCCCTTAAATAACCACAAAATTCAAACCCTGCTTTTTCTATAACCCTAATACTTCCTTTGTTACTCATATTGATTTCAGCCCCCAATTGCTCCTTTACCTCTTGATGGTAAAAAAATTTACCCAAGGAGATAGATTGTACACGCATGCGTGTATTCTCACGAGGCAGACTCCACCAAACACCTAAGAACTCCTTTACAAACTCAGTGCCGTATCCCTTGTTCCATTGATCTTTTTTCAAAACATAGTAGATCTCAGGCCATTTCTCATCCTTGTTATCCAAAAGGAAGACCCCTCCATCTCCTATTAACTCCCCTTCGGTACCGTCTGGCTTTTTGAGGAATATTCCGACCATTGCATAGTCGATGAGTTTGCGTTCGATAAAATATTCTCGAGTACCCTCAACGAAAGCTTCCAACTGGCTTTGGCTGGCTGGTGAGGGCGTACCGATATCGTATAGAGATCCTTCTGGCTTGTATATGACAAGGTATGCGGTAAAATCAGATGCAAGGAGGGGTCGAAATATAAGACGTTCGGAATAAAACCCCCGGAGGTTTTTGTGAGAAGGTTTGGTAGTAGATACTTGGACAGGTACAGAGAGAGGGATAGAGCTAATTGTAATTGCCATTGTAGTGTTTGAGTGTTTGGTTTATATGACGGGTCGGCGAAAGAATTGTTGGTTTGGTAAATTTTGTTAGGAATGGTAGGGTTGCTACAAAGATGGTTGAGGAAAGGTGGTAGATATGTGGTAGGTAAAATCTTATTGGGTGAAAGAGGTGTTTGAAATAATTGATCGGATGTTCAGATGCCTTGGTCGGATGGTGAAGATAAATTAGTAGGGAGAAATCAGATGTACTTATACTTCTATCAGCCAACAAGGTAACAGTGTACCAAGTAAGCAACAAGGTGCCAAGCAGGCAACAGCGATATATTGCTGTGCCAAGGTTAGGCAGCAATATAGCCAAGTCTAGCCAAGATCCAAATTCGGAAGGTAATGACATAGCCAAGAAAATGAAACGAGGCACATATAACAATTTACCAATCCGAGAGGGAAGAGCTATCTTTATCTCTTTCAGATAACGCGTCTTTTGTAGATCGCCGATCATAATGAGTCATAGATAAGATTCCACCTATCGGTCTCTCGGATTATTTTATTGCCAAGAAGATAACACGTCATCCTTCAACAACTTTACTGGACCATTATCATTCAAAGAATTTCCCATTGTTACATTCAATCATTAGTCAGTCGATTCCTCCAAATGATCTGGACTATATCAAAAAAAACCAGTAGCATCGTCAAAATATACCTACGGTGATTGTATCAAGCCTTTTTAAAATACTCTGACGCCACTACATCCTTTTGAAAATGCAGCTTAATTGGGATCATCCTTGGTTAGAATGAGGAGTACTCCTCAAGGTACAAACCTTGAATGCCATGTTGGATATTGGGCGGTAACAGCTTTATACCTTATCTTTACGGAAGACTGCTGGACTTTTACACCGGAACAGGTCCACAAACATATCAGGAAAAGACCAGACATGGTGATCGAAAAGACCAATCCATCCGAAGGAGGTTTTTTATCTCTAAAATAGGTAGCTGAGTTTAAGAAACTTCGAGGTCAACCTATCATGAAGGAATGGAACAAATGTATGATTGTCTCAATGAGACTCTGGAATACCTGGAATACCTAGTATACCATCATCAGGTTACCGTAAATTAAGTATACATTTATGTCCGATAACGCATATATGCTGCTATCTTTGAATACCACGCCGGAGCGTCCGATCTGGATGAGGAGGGTGTTGAAAATGTGGATGGTTTCGTCTCTCTTACGCAACCTTACATGCTCGAACACCCTTATAATAACCAATGGGTTATTCAAAAAACACCTTATAGTACACCAGATGAACTGCTACTTCTGAGGGATACCGTAACTGATCAGTGGAGGGCGTATACACCGTTTAGAAGAGCCGCATACAATTACAACCAGCCCTGTGTTTTCGACATCACAAAAAGAACTCATAGCAGAACTTTATTTCTTTTGTTGGATAGTATAAAGACTTCGTACCCTAGGCCAAGATTTCTTTAAGGAAATATTTATTATGGGTCAGGAGTATTCAACATACTCAATCCTATCCAATCTTTATGCTATTTAATTATTACGGAGTTTCAATTTTTCATCTATCAGCCTCTCTTTAATGTCTCAACCGGATATATTATATTAGTTATGTGTTTGACAGGTTGTAAGGATTAATGGTATTGAATAGAAATAATTATCAGTAAGTTTTGTTTCGAACTTTGGTAGATTAAAGTAGGCGTAGTGTAAAATAAGTAAAATATAATTTGTGTTTTTGGGCTTACTTACACCAATATATTAGCAACGATAGATGAAATTCAATTTAATATACACTTGCTATGATATAAGCTTGCGCCAATAAAAAAATTATTTTTTTTTTATTAGTTATACATTTGAGGCAAACATATAACCTCATAGGCTCATTTGCCCGTAGGGTAAAACATAACCCAGGAAAGCTGTCAAAGTTCCGGCTAACTACACCCAAATTAATCTGTATAGCGCCCTTGTACTTTATTAATGTTTTCATACCCTATATCTAGCCGATATATTTATAAGATACATCTCTTAAAGCCTTGTGTAACCATTAAACGGTTAGGAACCACCGACTGTACATTAGTTAGCGTTTCAGCTAACCACCAGTGACCCAGTCTGTAGCGATTATATAATTAACCGACGGTCTATAAACAGATAATGAATATTTAACCGTTTTCACTAGTATAGCCAGGTAATATACCCAATACCCCTGTCAGGGTATTCTACTATAGTTTTTATTAAAGCTCTAAAAAAACAGCGCTTAGATAGAACTATATTAAAAAAAAAAACTGTATATTTTTAATTATATATTGCATGTACTCTAAAATAGTAGGACTTTTATTATGGGTATCAAAAATTAGTTAATTAGCTAGTTAATGACTAAAGCTAAATTAAAGATATCCCTCAAATTTATATTTCATTTCATCTACAATATAAGGTTTAACTAACAAGACTAGATCAGGCATAGATTGTCTTCAGATACTTATCTTTCACTGTCCCTCATGACCAGCTTTTATTACACTAGTTTTCAAGTTAAACTTATCTGTAAGTATTTTACTTAAAAAAACACACTCTTCATAGGTGAAACTATTAGTAGCTAATGTAATACCCTGCTTTTTCTGTATTGATCCATCTTGCATGATTCAATGAGCCAGACCTAAAGGTGTGATAAATTCGCCTATTCAGCTAGGTACTCGCTTTACCATAACTCCATTAACTTCCTTATAAAAGTCATTGAATATTCATACTAAGCTAGTATATGTAAAAGTAGTTAATCGGTAATTATGGCGAAGTTTTGTAGGATCTAAACGTTTATCCTTTACAGCCTCACTTTTAACAACCAGTTTAGGAGTTTCGGTTGAACAGTAACCTAATTCGTATAATTGAAGATTAATATGGTGAATATAAGCAGAATTTTTTACACTTTGTTCTAGATTGAATCGTACACTATTCATTTGAGCACCTGGTATTTTACTACCCCATCAATCACCCAATAAACCACAAATTATTATAGATATCTCCTTAATATTATGAGGGCCAATTCTTTTTATAGCTCTAGTTCTACTTTTATTAAAAGGTAGAATATTAGCAGCAGCTGAACATTGAAGAGTAATAGAATAGTCAGAACCTAATAAGTTTTGATAAACCAATAATAAACTTGGCCACATATATGTGTTTTCTTGTGTAGCCATCATTAAAATAAAGATAACTGTACCAATAGTTCATACAAGAGTTCTTGGAGCTCTATAGGATCCATAGTACATTCCTCTTCCGATATGTAAGTATACCAAGAAGAAGAAAGCTGAAGCAGTGTTACTGTGTAAGTAACGTATTAATCATCCATTGTTAACATCTCTCATAATATGCTCAACACTGTTAAAAGCTTCTGCTACACTAGGGTTATAATGCATAGCTAAAGTTACACCTGTAATTATTTGTATAATTAAACAAATAGCTAATAAAGAACCAAAGTTTCATAAATAACTTAAGTTTATAGGTTGGGGTGAATCAACTAAATAGGAATTAGCTAATCTAAGAATTGGATGACTTTTTAATAATCTCATTTTAAATAAATTGTTAAGTTTTTTTTTTAATTAAATATATAATGTTTAAGGTTAATAACCTATTTTGTTAAAATATGTTTACATATTTGTTTTTATGGTTGAATTCAAAATATTTCAGGCTATTAGACAAACCCAAGAAAGGTATCCTTTTTTTATTACTACAAAAATATGTTATTAAATGTAATACCTTAATGTATAAAAATTCTTTGTTTTTAACGTATATAATGTATATACATACATTACATACATCACTATATATTTATATATACTAAAAATACGAAACAAGTTGCTCCATAAGCTTTAATATAATCAATAGAAACAGTGTCAGATCTTTTAATAAAATCTGGTTTAGCAAATAGTAATTATGCTTTAGCCAATTCACAACCTTTATAATGTAAGTATGATGAAATAGGATACAATCTACCTCTATTATCCATTCTCATAGGAAATAATATTTCAGGTACATTTTTATATGTAATAGCTATTCTAATAATATACTCATGTAACAAATTTTTACTTAAATACTGTTCGTGTAATTTTTTTTTTTTCCTTAGAATCCTAATTATTGTCGTCTATGTTTTCATAAATTTCATCTTCTTTCATTGTTAATAATGGATGTTCATGGTTGTATTACATTAAATAATTTAATAAAATTTTATTAATTTTAAAAGCTGTTTTCATCATATTATTAATAGAAAAATAAATAATATTATCACCTATAACGGTAGAATATTCTTTAACTCCTATTTTTTTTTTGCTATCATTTTATCATCATACTCAACAGCGTTTAAAAGATAACCACCTAAAATGTCTTTACCATAATCTTTAGGCTCTACAATGATAGGTAAATTTAAAGGTGCTAATATTACAGTATTTACTGGTATAAGATTTTTAACTTAATCCGGCACTTTAAAAACAGAATGATTATGTTCTTTATACATAACACTAGATAAATTAAATAATCCACATTCTATACCAATTTCGGTTAATTTACTTCCTAGGTATAAATAAAAATCATCGTTGAATATTATAGTATTGTTTTCATTATCATTTAAAAATTGTTTTTTATATTCAGAGTAATAAACATCTTTACTTTTAACAACATTAATATATTTATTAACCAACAATTTACCTAGTAATATATTATTAGAAGTAGCCCCGTTATATAACTCCTTGTCAGAAGTAATATTATTATATGTTACTATTTTAAGAAAAACATAAAGTATTATATTGATAATATCTATTATCCTAACCTTATTAACAATTTTAGATGTATAATAAATATATTTTTTATTTATAGATTTACTATTAATATAAGACTACAAATCTTTTTTATTTTTTTATATTATCCCTAAACTTAGTTAGATATATTGTAATTAACTCACCTTTGTCAAAACAATATTTGTTTATATTATGATTTAAATAATTAATATTAACACCTAAATAAATTATATCTTCTAAAATATGTTTACCTTGATTATAAAAAAATTTTTCGATTTCAAGCTGTGTTTTTTGGTTTGTAGGCTCACTATCTAATATATTTTCAATGTTAGTAAATATATAACAATCATTATTATCTACAAAATTGAATGTATTAAAAATTTTTTATTAGAAACATTACCAGTCAAAGTAGAGTAAGAACGTTTTTTATTACTATCTTGAACAATTGGCACGAACTTACTTAAATCTATTTTGTTATATCATTATTACCTTTTCCTTGAAATATTCAAAAAAACACCACTCCCTCACAATATAAATATGTATTAACACATTTAAATTCGTGTTAAACACATATAAAAGCTACCTATATAACAATATAACTATTAACAGTAATGTAAATACTAAGTTGACATGGTTTTCTTAAATCTTAAAGATTAAGCATTTCTTAACACATTTCGTAATTGATTAGTATTACTTAATGTTCATCAAGGTACTTTTCTATTACTATTAGCGTTTCAGTTGGCTAATAGTTTTTGATTCATAGCGATCCCCTCTGGGTTTGTAGAGTTTTGTATAACGCCTAATATAAAGCAACCGTACTGACCAACCATCTTGGTACTCATCTCTTTATTTTTATATTCAGGTCTCGCCAACTCATTTGCCAAATTAATACCAAGATTTCTATTTTGGGCATTAGGATCAAAAGCTTGCAAGTCTATATTATCAGGATTAGCTATACCAGCTAACGGGATAACAGCCCTCAGAACAACTAAATCCACTGTATAGGATTCTAATAACAATAAGACTAGCCATTCTCCACCTAAAACCATAATAATATTAAATACACTAGGTATAACTAATAGTCTTAATACTATAGTAAAAATTATACTACATAATAAAACAACCATATAATATTTAGGTTTTAAGTATAAAAAATTTAAATTAGCCACTAACATACACAATAAACAATTACCTATCGGCAATCAAATTAAAAGCATATGTTCCATACCCATAATACCAGTAAACACTAAAACAGGTGACACAAACAGCAATCTGAAAACAAAACTTATAAAAAAAATTCTGTATCTATTATTAAACATAAGTACAAAGTTTCTATTTAAAGTTCTATTTTTAAATGTGTTAAAATTTTTGTAGTTAAACATTTATAAAAAAAAAAAAATAATACAAAAAAGGTTATTTTAAGGTAAACTGGTTATAAAACAGTAACACCAGACTACTCATTTATTATCATAAAGTAAAAAAAACGTAAATTCTAAAACTGCATAAAATTATATTTAATTTTGAATAATATTTAGTATTTTTTTTGTACTAGTAGTGTACTTTGTTCAGCTTTACCCGATTCAAAATATAATCTTATTGAATACAGTCTTCTCTGGTATTTACAAACCATTTTGGTTTGTGATATGATATAAAAAGATTAATTTTACACACGTCTACTCTAAGATTAAGTTTTTTTTTACTTAGCAAAAAGTATTGAGAACAGGTTAGGCTAATTGTTATAACTATACATTATAAAAGATAGTTAACCTTATAGTACAGGTATATTACAAGGAATACTGTCAAAACTATATAAAATACAAGGAACTAGTATAATAAATGCTATTACTATTGGTAATAAGACAGTTCAACAATAAGACATTAGTTGATCGTAACGAATACGAGGGAATGATGCTCTTACTCATATAAATACAAATATCATAATACAAGATTTAAATCCTATAACTAATCCACTAATTATTGTTACTATTGCTGTATTATAATTATCAAAGTCAATAACATTGAAGTTAGATTCATTCTGAGTTAGATACATATAACTATCACCTGCTATGTTTGGTAATAATAACAGATATGGATATATAATATAGTTAAAGTCTAAAAGATAACCACCTAAAAACAATATACTGTTTAAAATACAAATTAAAATTATACTAGCATACTCCGCTAGAAAGAAAAACACAAAAATAACGGCAGAATGCTCCGTCATAAAACCACTAACTAATTCTGATTCCTATATTGTAAATGAAAGAAAATATTTACTTATTCGTCCACAGGATTAACTTTTAAGTAATATTTTTTATTATAAACTAAACCATTGTTTATGTATTTACTTACGGTAACTTTAGATCTATTTAGATATTTTGCTAAGTCTGAACCATAATCAAACTTTTCTATAAGCTTATTATCTAAGTCATAAATACCTACACCGTTAGAATATTTTTTCTTTTTATTTCTCATAATATCTTTAGAATATTCTGAATGAGTTTTACCAAACATAGGGTTTAATGCTCCAGGTTTACTGATTAAATTTTTAGATATATCATTATGATGTTTTCCTCAGAAAGGATGGTTTGTTTTATCTTCTAATCTTTTCACCATTTTTTTTTTTCTTAGCTTCCTCCGTATATTTGTAGCCTTCTAGGCTAGTTGCACTTCTCATAAAGTTATATAAAATACTAAATTCAAAAATTTTAATATACATAGTTTCTAAATAAGTTAATAATTTAAAACTAGTAGATTTGTTTTCGTAAGAAAAATACTCTAAATGCAAAAGTCAAAATTTTCTAATCCATATTTTAATATAGCAGCTTGTAAAGCACTATTAGATTTTCTTTTCGATAAATGTTCATTTAATCTTAAATATAAATCTTTTGCGCTTCATATGTATTGCTTTCCATTATTGTTTATAAAGCTGTAAATACCTCCTTTATTTAGGAGAATATTACGATTAGATAATACATTATCTTTATCTTGCAAATTACTTATTATTAAAATAGGTGTAGGTTTATTTGAGCTTGAAGAGCTTGAAGTAGAATAGTTTCTACGTCCCTTTAAGCCCAATAATTTATTATTCTTACTTCCGTTATAAAAATTAAACTGGTGCTGGTTTATTCTCATTTACCCCATATGTTTTCACATACCTATGGACTATATCATATACAATAATTATTGTATTATCGTGTGTAGTCTCTAAGGATCCTACTCATAATTTGAATATAAATTAATTTGGTTTCCTGCTGATTGCCCATTGTATCATCTTTAAGAATATTCACGTAATCTTACTTGCATATACCTTTACATAAGAAATAGCAAATAATATGAATTATCGTATCTAAAGCTTTAGGGGTTTCCAGCACATAGCGATATTTAAAGAGGCCAAATCTTTATATTGGTGGTAAACTTTTCATCCCGATTAGGGAAAAAGTAGCCTCTGCTAAATCAAATGGAGCTCTATTTGTTTCTGCTATTGATCCTATAAAAAACACAATAAATATAGGAAATAAAGGAATTATATATCATATAGCTCTTTGAGCTTCTATAATCACAGTTATATCTAAACTACCAGCTAATAAAACAACTAGTAGTATAGCAGAACTTAAAATTAATTCATAACTAATTAATTGAGCTGTACTTCTAAGTGCTTTATACTATATATAATATAAAAATGGACCATATCTTTATATAAAGTTAAATTTCAAATTTGTTTCAAGAATTCATTACTATATTTCAAGATTTATATAATAAAGGTTTATCTTCAGGTTTTGCTTTGTGGGCTCCTAAGTCTCTTAATTAAAAAATTCTAGGTAAAAGGTGAAGTCTGTTTTTTCTCATCGATCTAGAAGGATAGATTATTATATATTCTACGAATTTTAATATACTTTCTCGGTTACTTATATATCATTTGTAAGCATTATTAGTTCTATCTATATAAATAGAACCTACCTATATCTCTTCTATATATACTAAAATTTCGGGAGTTTTCTGTGTTATAGCAATAGAAATTTGTCCTGTAGACTCATTTATAAAAATACTATCATCTGAGTCAAAAACCCCGGATAATCAACCCTTATTATAAGTTAATTTACTAGGTAAAACCGTAAATATTACATATTTTAAACAAATTTTATTAAGTTGCATTAATCTATAAGAATTTATAATTTCACCATTAACATTTCTAACCAAAGCTAAAAACCCTCCTTTATAACGTAAACAATATTTTACAGCTTTTATACCTGAAACTAGATTAACTGAACCCCATATACATTTTTAACTATATATAAGCCATGTTCGTCTCTTAAATCCGTTGTAATTTCAAGACTAGCATATCCTTTTTTAGTTAAATAGAACGAACCGTCTCCATCTATTAACCCAGCTAATCATTGGTTTCATTTTTTTTGTTTATTCCTTTAGGATTGCTTTAATTATTTATAGATTTATAACTTCTAGTTTGTAATTTATTCATGTAATATGTATAAAAAGGGTTTATATAACAAACGTATGGCCTCTGAAGTTCCTACTAACGAGCTAAGCGCTTTGGTTACTTGCGAATTATTCATCTTTAATTGAATTTTTACCATAGAGCCCTGAACTATAAAAAATAGTATATAAGGTGTTACACATAAGGTATCAATCATAGTAATAAAAAGCAGGTTTTCCCTTGTATATATTTATTCCTGAATTCCCCGCATATAGTTTGTTTTGAACATAAAAAAAAAATTATATGTTGGGCCACTTTGACCCTAAAAAAGCATATTTAGAATTAGCGGACCATCCAGCCAGCAGAATTCCATATGTAGCTAATGAAGACATAGCTAGTAGATATAATATACCTAGATTATAATCTAATATAACTAAACCAGGGCCGTAAGGTATTACAGCGTACCCTAATAAAGCAAAAATTAAAGTTATAATAGGACCAATAAAAAATAACACAATATTGGCTTGTGTAGGAGAAACATACTCTTTTAGTAAAAGTTTAAGAGCGTCGGCAAATGCTTGAAGTAGACCATATCAACCTACGGCATTAGGTCCTACTCTTCTTTGCATACTAGCCATAGTTTTTCTCTCAGCTATTGTTATAAAGGCTACTGTTAATAATACTGGTACTGTAACGGCTAAAACTTCAAGAATGGACATAATTGTTGTAGTGTATAACATATAAAAAAAAAAGATAGATTATTATAAAACAACAGATAACTATCGTTTAGTTTTAAATTAATAATATAATTATATATACGAATATTATATATTTTAGATTAATAAGAAAAATTGTTTATATCCTTTGGGGATGGACCCCTTTTAGGGACCAGACCTAAAGGTCAGTCCCCATCGGGGAATAAATAAACTTTTTTAGAGGGGCTTTAAAGCCTTATTATTTTAGTTTCTGTTTTTTTACAGAAAAAAGAAACAAACAGATACAAAGCTATTCTTCTCCCACGTTGTAATTAGAAACTATAGTGGGTATTATATAAGTAATATAAACTTTAAGTTTCTAATTACAACTTTCCGTATAGATAAGATATTTACGGGATACGCTAAGTTTATAACTAGCGAGTTGACTATTTTTTACACAAAAACTTAAATAACATTTTTAAGATAAACTTATATTAGACTTTAGAAAAAAAAAGCAGTGATAATGATCAATATAGACTAGAGACTTTTATCTTGACCAGTACACGCCATTATTCGTATCTAATCCTCTTATTAGAGGTAATACCTTTGATAGTTGTGTTCCTAAAACATTAGTAGTATAGAATAATACCCGATAACCCCTTATCACACATTTAGCAACATCACACACATGATCCTCTTCAACCGTAGCTGTATACCTATTGTTAAAATACACTCTTGCTTAACCTAGTGTTTTACAAGCATTGTCCCATTTCAACTGAATATTATAAGCTTATTTTCGGGTGTACGGTTTTGTACTGTCTGGGCTGGTTGTTACCCATGCTTCCATATAGTTACCCTATTTTCTACACTATTTTTTTTTAATCCTAAAATAAAGGCTAAAGCTAATTTAAATAGGAAAACACCTAAAGCCATTCTAGTGCAAATACTAAAAACTAACTGAGGTATGCTATCGTTTTTATAAGTTAAACCTATAATATTAGAGGTAAAGTTTAGTAATACTAATCATAGTAATACTATAACAAAAAAAAATATTAATGTTACTAAGTCTACATTCTTAAGACTATTTATAAGCTTTTTTATTTTAGTTATAGATTTTTCAAAGGAAAATTTGTCTCCAACTAAAATAGAGTCATTTAGAACCATAGCTATAAATAAATCTAGGAATAAAACATCTATACCTGAAAAATTTGGAAAAGGATAACTAAATTCAGATGTAATAAATTTTCCATAAAAATTAAATAAAAGTATAGAAAATACTATTAAAAACCCTAATGTTTTTATATAACCTATAGAGTTAATATTAGTTACAGATAATTTATATAGTACTAAAACTAAGATAAATATAGTAAAAACAGAAAGGGAGATACTTAAGAATAAACTAGGTATTAATAAGTCTGGTTGTGAGATAGCATTATTATCTGTGCAAATTAAGCTTACTCTGGGGGCTATCACAACCAATAGTATTAATATCAAAATTATAAATTAAAGTAGACACAGAATAGTGAAGACCATCCAATATAGGAGCTGTATATATACCGAACAGAATAGTAGGTACAACTAGTGTTAATAATACATAATATTCTCTCATATTAACATCTGAAAAATTAAATGCAATTAGTCTAGAATATGCACCTCCAAACGCAATTTTTTGGTACATATACATTGTATATGCTGCAGAGAATACAATAGAAGAACTCGCAAATACACCAAAGAATGATGATCTTTCAAATACTCCGTATAGTGATAAAAACTCTCCTATAAAATTAAGAGATAGAGGAGCACCACAATTTGAAAGACATAATATGAAGAATAATATAGCAAAAAGTGGCATAATTTGAGCCATACCTCTATAAAATGCAATTAATCTTGTATGAGATCTATCATATAATATACCTCCTGCACAAATAAATAATCCGGGGGATACTAATCCGTGTGCCAATCCTAAAGTAATACCTCCTTCAATCCCTTGTATACTATTACTGAATACAGCTAATAAATAAACTGCTGCATGAGAAACTGAGCTATATGCTATAAGTTCCTTTACATCTATTGTTCTTAAAGTACTAAGACTTGCATATATTATAGTAATAACTCCTATTAAGTAAATAACATATGTGTATTCCATGTATGCTTTAGGTAGTACAGGTAAAATTAATCTTAATATACCGTATAAACTTAATTTAAGAACAATAGCAGCTAAAATAATACTACCACCTAAAGGTGATTCAACGTGAGCTTTTAAAAGCCATGTATTTAAAAATATTGTAGGTGTTTTTACAGCAAAAGCTATAAATATTCCATAAAATAAAAATAACTGAGTAATGTATAAAAAATTACCTTTAAAAAGGGTATCGAAATCAGTAGTGCTCATAATAGATGACATTGCTAATATAGATAGCAATAAGAACAATGATCCTAATAATGTATATAAAAACAAGTAAAAACTCGCTTTTACTCTATTATCTGACCCAAAAATACCTATTAAAATAAATAATGGCGGTAATATACTTTCAAAAAATATGTAGAAAAGTAAAATATCTAATACTAGGAAAACAGCTAATAATAATGTTTCTAAAAGTAGTATAATCATAACGTAAGATTCTACATCTTTAGATATAGATGTCCAGTTTGATAATATTGAAATTGGAATAATAAAAGTTGTTAACAATATAAAGTAAACAGATATCCCATCCACACCTAAATAAAAGTCAAAAAAGCTTATCTCATGATATTCTTGTACAAATTGAAATTGATTTGTACTAAAGTCAAATAAAATAAATATAATTAATGAAATAAATAAGTTAATAATAGATGTAGTTAAACCTATAACTTTTACATATGTTAATGATAAAGAGTTATTACTAGGATAAGGGTTACCTATAGAATCGTCGGTACGACTATCCTCGGCACTACTACCTTCTGTAGTAGTCCCGTCCCGAGCCGTACCGTCGCTAGTAGTCCCATCCGGACTAGTACCCTCATTTTTTGAATAACTATCTCTATTATTATTTGCCTGTATATTATACTTTGTAGCCATATTATCTTTAGTAACTAATATAGCAAATACACCTAGTAAGGGAATTAAAAGTAAAGATGATAACAACATTTTATTGAATAAACTAAAAAAAAAAAAGATGTTATTTTAAGGTAAACTGATTATAAAACAGTAACACCAGACTACTCATTTATTATCATAAAGTAAAAAAACGTAAATTCTAAAACAAAAAACAAAAAACTAATTTAAGTTTCTTAAACTTTTTCTTAAACCCTGAAAGTTATATATTCTATTATATATAAAAATATTTAATTTAAAAATACACTAATACACCTTATTAATGGACTGGCATAATAACTTAGTGAGTACTTACTCACCCTTTTAATCCAAAAGTACCATTACGAGTTTTAGAATTTATAAGGGTATAGTGACCATTTGATTTAAGAACACCTCTTAAGATTGTAGATGACTTACCATTAAAAGAAGAACGTATGTTTTTTAAGCTACCCGCGTATCTGTATTTAAATACAGCCCTCATAGCTGTTAAACGTCTGGTTAATCTACCTGCAGCTTCAAATCTTACACCACTCACGACTTGTTGATTTATTACACTTAAAAAATTACTTTTATTCATAGAAGGTTTATTATCATCAGATGTAATAAGTGTATGCAAATCAGGCATTCTTACCATTTTTAAAATGGCTTTTCGTAATACTCTTACTGCTTTATTATGTCTATTTCTTAGTTTTAAGGCAACAGTAGCAGAAAAAATTTCACTATTTAAATGCACAGATTTCAAATCTACTACCTTTAATTCTACTTTATTTTCGTATATTTTTTTTATAAGTCTAAGTAAACCTAAATTTTCTAGGTTTAAACTTAAAGTACTAAATTTAAATGTATTAAAGTTTAAATTTTTAGCTACATTTAATAACATTGTTTCCTGTTTAAAAAGATACATTGATTTATTTATATAAGGAAACCTCTTTCTCGTTAATGTTTTATTTTCTAAATAAATAGTACTAAATTTATTATATTCTTTTATAACTCAAAGATATTTAGGTTTTATTAATACTTTATACTTATTAATATTAACCAATTCTCTATCACTATATAATTTTTTATTAGCATAATTATCATTATCAATTCTTTCATTAAGAGATTTTATCCGTTCAACCCTATCTAAACCTACTAAACTTTCAAGGGTTATTTTTTCTTTGTTAAAAAAATATTTTATATGTTCAGTAGCTTTTATAAAATTAGATAGCTTTACTAAGAATCTTTGAAATGTAAATTTTTGTTTGTTAAATAAATATACTAAAACAACAAGTTTAGTATTAGTGTGCTTTAATTCAGCTTTACTAAGATATAACTTATTTGCTGAATAACGTATTTTTTTGTTACGCCTACGTTTAAGTTTTCTTACTTTGTTTTTTACCCTGTTAGCATAAGCTCCAAGTAAACGATTCAAGATAGAATCACTAACTATTAATGATTTAATGAATGACTTATTATAACTATAAACACTACTAAATCATTCTTTAGTCGATGCGGGGTAATAAATTAAATTTTTGTATTCATGATTCATAGAAATCTTTTTTATATTATCATTAAATATGTTTATGATAAGTTTCGTAAATGGCTTTTTCTGCTGAAAAATATTTATTTTATTTTTGAAATTCTGTGCCATTAAAAAGGTTTATTATTAAAGGAAAAAATATTATAGAATACTAAACACAGTATTAGATTAACAAACTTAAACATTGTTATAAAAAATTATAGCTTTGATACTATACCTTGTAATATTCCACTATTGTAGTTCATAGTGTCTTTTATATTGTAGTGCATAGTATTTTTTTATAATGTTGTGTAAAGTATCTTTTATGTTGTAGTGTATAGTATCTTTTATATTGTAGTGAAGAGTATCTTTTATATTGTAGTGTATACTTAAGTGTATATAAATTTTTACACATATGTATATATTTGCTTATCCTAATGGACAAAGGAAGCCCTCAATGGGCCTCAAAAAAAAAGTAATGAGAAATATAGGACATTAAGTCTATAGATATTAGTTTTAATTGGCCTATGGAAATATAGAGCTTTAACCAAAAAACTTTTTAGTCTTCTCCCTAATTGCTTTTTACTAAACTTAAAAAAAAAAGCTAAACGTAAATGCAATTTACCAGTAAATAGGTAATATATCTACTGGGATGTGTTATACTATTATGTAAAGTATTTACTTTTCATAACATGTTAATGGTAAAATAACCATTATTTTAAAAAAATCTATATAGAGTTATCTAGTAAGATGAAATCATTATTGTTATTGTAATAAAGATAATAATTTATGTAAAGATACAGAATATTCCACCTTAGGAATAGAAACGTGTAAAATATAACTAATTTATGAACAAACCAAAAATGTATGAACAAACCATAAAATGTTCCTAATATTTTTATAGAAATAAGTTGTTTTTATATCTAAAGAGTTTATTTTTTTTTTTTTTCGTAGAAAGTATAAAACTTTTTTTTACAAAACGTTCATATTCATTTACGAATAGTATTATATTTTTAACTCTATTATACAATCTGTAACATTCCCATAAAAATAAAACCATACTAATAATTATTCCAGGTAGTATAATATCAGGAATAGTGAACTCAAATAAATTAAAGTAAATAGAAAATGAAAATATTGTTAACAATACCCTAAAAATAAAAGAAAAATTGATTGGAATCATTGGAATTAATAGATTTTTATTTTCTTCACTAGCTTTCTCAAGTTCTTTTCTAGCTAATTCTTCTGCTTCTTTTTTAGAAGTAATTTCTTTATTAAGTTCATTAATATTTTTTTGTAGATTTTTAAGGCTATTCCCGCGTGTTTTTAGTTCTTCCTCTAAATATTCTTTTACTTGATCAAGACCTTCTTGTCTAGTGTTACCACTTTCTTCGTCAAAATATGACTCATAAAATTCCATTATCTTTTTCATATCAGCATTTTGTGATTTATCAGAAAGAATATCTTCTAAATATTTAGCTTTACTAATAGTTTTGAATTCACCTTTAGATTTGTTAAACTCTTCTAGATTAGATTTATATTCATTAATCTGTTTTTGTCTTTCTAAAAGAAGTTCTTGTATAGATTTTTTGTCTCAACCTCCGGACTGCAGAGCCACATTGGAAAAACTATGCGGACTAGGAGTATGCAGTGACAAATCTACTATATAATAGGAGGTTTTTTTTTTTTTTTATAAATGTGTATGTCATTATTGTTCCTGTAATCAGGACAAAAACTTTTCCAAAGTTACAGATTCTACTACAATAGGCATAGAACTGTGTAATATACCACAAATTTCTGAACATTGACCATAGAATGTACCTAATCTATTTATTAAAACCGAGAATTGATTTAATCTACCTGGATATGCATCACATTTAACACCTAAGGCAGGAATAGCAAATGAGTGGATAACATCTGCAGCAGTAAGAATAAATCTAGTATGTGTTATTTCAGGTAGAATAACTCTATTATCTACTTCTAACATTCTTAAAGATCCTTCTTCTAAGTCAGATTCTGGAACTAAGTAAGAATCAAATTCTATAAAATCACCATCACTATTTAAGAAATCAGGATATTCGTAACTTCAATATCATTGGTGACCCTCTGCTAATACAGATAATGAAGGATCAGTAACTTCATCCATTAAGTATAATAGTTTGAAAGAAGGGAAAGCAATTAATACTAAGATTAATGCGGGTGTAATAGTTCAAATTAACTCTATAAGTGTACCATGAGTAAGATATTTGTTACTAATAGGAGATTTAGAACTTTCGAAGTTTTTAATAATAGCAGCCTGTATTCAAGCTACAGCTAATAATATACCTACAAGGTAAAACATAATATTATCATGTAATTCTACTAACGCTTCCATTTGTGGACTAGCACTGTCTTGGAAGTATAGTCCTCACGCTCTAGGTGCATCACAATCGATAACAGTAGGATAAAAACATCATAAAAGTAGAACTAGGATAGATAATTTTAACAAAGGTTTAACATATATTATGAAGTTACATAGATGATATGTTATAAACATTCTGTACAAATCTGAATTATATATTGTATATAAAAAGAATATTATTCTTAAAACAGGTATTTCTACAAAATTAATCCCTAGTAGAGGTAATAATATACTTTCGTCAATTCTACCATTATTATTAATCAATTCTTGTGAAAACCTTATAGCTTCTTCTAATTTTTCAGTAGCAGTAGCATCAGGATTATCAGAAATGTTTAAACGACCATCGTTTCCATCCCTATCTTGATCAGCGGTATCTCACAATTCTTGCTCCTCTTGAGTTAAAACTTCACCACTATCCATTTTTCTTGCTACTTCTCTTAAATTTTCATCTTCGTATTTATCTAACTGGTGTCCGTGTAAAGAAGCACGATCGGCTTCTGTACTAGTTTGAGAAGTTTCACTCTCACTTTCGGAATCTGTTTCTCTATCATCATTTGGTCCTATATCTTCTGAGTGACCATTTACCCCGTTTGAACTAAAACCATTGCTAAGTGGATTAGCACTTTGTAATGGTAAGCTAGTAAATGCGTGAGGTTTAGGTGGGTTATGTAAAGCTCACTCTAAACCAGGTGCTGTTCTATCTTTAAGTATTCTTAAGTAATCGCTAAATAACTGAGGTACTGCTCAAGGATATCCAAATATAGCTTTACCTTTTACAAGTTGTAAGTATACTATATGTAAGAATAGTGCTGTAGCACCTACAGAAATAATAGAACCAATACTACTAATAAAGTTTCAACCTGTGAAAGCATCAGGGTAATCACTTACCCGACGTGGCATACCTTGTAGACCTAAGAAATGTTGAGGGAAAAAAGTTAAATTAACACCTGCAAATAACACTCAGAAATGAGCTTTAGAATATAATAAATTATAATCTAATCCTAATATTTTAGGTATTCAGAAATATCATCCACTAAATAAGGCAAAAACAGCTCCCATACTTAAAACGTAGTGGAAATGCGTCCTAATACTATCTAGTATTTATATTATTTTTTTTATCATTTCTTAATTTTGGTAACTTTTTTTTTTTCAATTTAGATAGAATATCAATATTTATTTTTTTTTTATATTAAATCCATTACCTGACACCCTCTCCCCTCCTTTTTTTAGCAACTATTACTTATTTGCATATTAGTTTTAGAAAAAGTAAAGCTCCAATCTAAATTATACTACCCTATACTAAAAGAACTATAGGCCATTAGCGTAGACGCGAGAGATACTATATCTGATTTAGCTTTATAGGCATGTTCAAGCTTATCATTTGTAAATTCATCAAAAGCATGGTATATTGAATTTTTTTTACCGTCTAAACCAGGTGAATCCCTTATATATCTTTTAGCTAAATTTAAATCTGAAACCATAGCTAATTTATAATAAAGGATACTTTTTTTATTTTCAATATCTAAAGAGAGTTCTCTTTTTGCTATATTTATTTTTAATTCACTAGGTGGAAACTGTTCACTGTTAAATCTTTTTTTTAAATCAGATTTAACTAAATTCTGTCTTGTTATTAAGTCAGGAGCTCTATCCATATCATAACTAGGAGTATCTCTACTTATATTGATATAAAAAGCAGCAAGGGTTGCAAAAGTAGGGTTTACAGCTGATACTTTTAAACATAAATCATCTAAATTGTGTTTTTTTAACAGATTTGATTTAAAATTAGTAAATAAACTTTTTTTTTTATCTTTCAAATAAAAAATAAGTGGTGTTACTAGTAATATATTAATTAAATAATGTGTATTAAATTTACTTTCTATAAAACAAACTAAATATTGTTTTATTAAGTATATAACAAACCACCCCCCAAAAAAAAAAAAAGCTAATAATACCGCTATAAAGATTAATCTATATACATAATTGTACTTAGATTTTAGATAAAAATAACTAATAATATAAACTATAATGAATATTAAGGCTCAAAATAAATGCTTAATATAATATAACACTTAAAAAAAGGTATTAATATTATAAACTCCAAAATGAGTTTAGGACTGTATCATTACAAGGAAAATGTGCTAGTTATAACCCTTTATAATAAATATTTATTTACAAAAGGTACTTTATATCATAAAGGATTTTCATATTTAACCCAGTTAATAACAAAGTTTGAATATATTTTATGTTCTACACTATCTCTAGGTGAGTTTTTATACTTTCTAATTTCTATAAAAGGTTTAATTTTAGTAACTCTGTAAAACTTCATATCACAGTATAATCTGTTATGTATAAAATAATCATATATAAATAACATACTATTAACATTTTGAAATTTAAAGGCTATAGATGAGTAGTCTTTGGGACCACTTAAATGAGAAGATTTTTTACGTTTAACAATGGTTGGTTTACTGTTTAATATAGTATTATCAAAATTTAATTTAGATGTATAACAATTATACTGGAATTCTAAATTACATTCTATCCTATTACCAGCATAATTAAATACTATACTACCATCTGAATCGACTAATCCTGAAAAATATGGATCGTATAATCCTATATCATAATTGGCTTCTATGTAGTCTATACCGTACAATTCAGAAGCCTCTTTAAAACCAGGTACTTTAAACCTAATTAACCCATTAATCCTATTAAGTATATACATCATATCTTGTTTTGTAGATACGATAAACATAGAATAAGACTTATTTTTATCAGATCTAATTCTACCCATATGTAAATAATCATGTATACATTTTAATATTCTTATATCTCTATTATGTAATTTTATCCTTATTTGTTTAAGAACTCTTTTTTTACTAGTAGAATCTATTCTAATATCAAAATTACCATCTCCATCTATTATACCTGCAAACCATTTTCAAAAATTAGTATCTTCAATACCTTGTAACTGACGTACAGTCTCTGAGAATCCTTTACAGTTTTCTGCTGATTGTATGTTCATATGTTTAGAACATATTGTAGTATTGTTATTTTGACTATTTAAAAGAAGACTATATAAATAAATATAATTCCTACTAACATCTAGTATATAAATATAAAACATATTAATAAACAGTAAACAATACACAAATAACATAGTTTCCAGCATATAGTCAGTTGCAAAATAATTCTTTATTGAAGAGAAATTATTCAGGCCCATTTGAGCAACAACGTAATAAGTCTGTTAAACAAGGATAAATAAAAATATCCAAGCTATCTCTTTTTATATGTTATATCAAACGTAATGTTAAACAATTTATAAGAGGATCGGACTATCTCTTTATGGATTTTAACAATTACTTTTAAAACCCAATACATTGCGTATAGTCTCTACAGATCGATCAATTATATATTTTATACAATAGATAAACCCACGGTATTGATTACAATATTGTTGTTATATACTTGCATTATAGTATATATTATAACTTTCACCGTTCGCAATATACAATTAAATTTTCAAAAGCGAAATATATTAATTATATATTACGGATTAAATCTTAGTTCAATAAAAAGGTATATCAAATATAAGTTTAATCAAGCAATGTGACAACACGACACTTCTATTAACAATAAACAGGTCCTTTTACATAAAAATATATAGATAATTAATTATAATAATTAAAAAACTTAGAATAAGATATATTCTTATAACCTAATAATGGGTATTTATTAAAATGTTCAAAAATAATTTTTCTAGATACAGCATTGTATATATGTAAACGATAGTAATTGAAATTACCTCCAACTTTAGGTTTATCTTTAAGAATAGCGTTTTTACTATTAAAGTATAAATTTATTCATTTAAGAATATGCAGTTCATCATTTTGTCCTATAGTAAAAGCACTTTTTCTTAAGTGACCTTTTTCATTGAACACTAAACTAAAATTACCTTCTGCCTCCACAAAACCTGAAAGTCATAGGGGAAAATAAGAAGGTAATTCTCTTATAGAAAAATCTTGCAAATATTGTTTTTTATTATTATATTTATTATTTCTATTAAGAATAAAATTGTTAATATCTTTTTCTAATAAACAATTTTTTGCAAATTCTAATTGGCATTGTTTTCTTGCAGTTAATAAAGGATATTTAGCTAATACAGCAAAAACTTTTGCTAAATCATTTTTGTTGCTAGCTATTCATGTAACATATCTATCTTTTCTTTCAATAACAACTCTTCCCCCTATGGTTTCTTTTATTAAATTAAGCATACTAACATTTTCTATCTTATTATTTAAAGAAATAACTATACGTATAATTATACTGTTAGATTTATTTGAATTTAAATTACAGGTTATAGTACCATCTCCTTCTAATAACCCTACAAAAAATTGCTCTATATATGTCTTTTTAGAGGGTAATTTATCCTTTATAACCCTCTCCTTTTCTGTTTTATTGTTAATACTTTTATCGTGGAATGCAATATCAAGTGATGCGTTCGCAAGAACTACCCCTGATAAACCTCCAATTGTAAACATGAACACGAAACCTAAAGCAAATAATAATGAAGGTATTAAGTGTAAAGATCCTCCGTAGCAAGTAGCTAACCAGGAGAATATTTTAATACCTGTAGGTACAGCAATAATCAGAGTAGCGGCTGTGAAATAAGCTCTTGTATCAACATCTAATCCGACTGTGTACATGTGATGACTTCAAACTACAAAACCTAAAATTCCAATAGAGCACATGGCGTAAACCATTCCTAAATAACCGAATACGCTCTTATTGGAATTAGATGAAATTACAGTACTAATTATACCAAATCCTGGGATAATTAAAATGTAAACCTCTGGGTGCAAAAAGTATTTATGGTAAACGACTTCTTGTATATTGTAGCATATGACCGATATATGGATGATGCAAAGGGTTATCTAACCTTCATTTAATAAGAGCTATCCTAGAAAACCCATTATCATTACATTCTATATACTTTACCCCCCCCCCCCAAATTATCTAATTGAACAGTATTAAGATGACTTAAATTTAAAGGCTCGTAATGTGTAAAACAACCAGGTTCTTGGTCTTGAAAACTACGGACATCAAATCTAAATACGCAAAATTCAAGACCTTTTTGCCCAATAGCTCAAAGTTTACCATCATTATTTTTAGCCACGTCTGCTTGAGCTCACATCTGTTCCAACAATTGATATCAACTGTCACCTGTTTTACTCTTAACTTCAACAACTGCATAGATATCACTTTTATAGGGGTTAGTACTTACTTGGAATATAGTATAATCAGCGTGATTCCCTTCTAGATAATTAAACTCTGGTGTAATAACTCAACAAGACCTTACAGTAGTATGGTAATAATAAGGTAATATACCGCTTGTTATATAAGAATAATCACACTCTCATAAGTTTTCATGATTTTCTTTGTCTTTAGCATCAGCAATCATCTCATTAATATGAGGTCAATTTAAAAAAACATTAGATTTTTTAGAAGAATAACATAAATTACGCTTAAATAAAGGTTTATATAAATTACCCTTAAATGAAGGTTTATATAAATTATTAAAAGCATATTTTTTTTCTTCTATATTTATTCTTTTTGATTTATGTTTATTATCTTACAATATATTTAAGTCTAAATACTATTTAGGACCATATCTTTAAACATAAAATTTATACATAATTATTTCATTTATTCATTAAGGTGTCTCAACTTTTAGCTAACAAAGATCCTGAAGGAGCAAGATGAGCTTTCATAGACTTAAATTCATATATTTTAGGTACTAAATGTAATCTACTGTTTTTAGCGGATTTTGAAGGATATTTTTTAAAATATTCTATTAAATTAAGTATCTCTTCTTTTTTAGTAACATATCATTTAAAAGAGCCATTACCTCCTCTATCTATATAAACATAACCCCCGTACAATTCTACTAGAGGTGTAAGGATTTCAGATGTTTTTTGGCTAGCTGAAATAGATAGTTGTCAAGTAGAACTATTTATAGTTATTGTACCATCTGCATCAAAAAACCCCGATAGCCAACCGTTATGTAAAGTTAACTTTTCAGGATAAATTAAATCAATATTATAGTTAACACAAATATAATTTAATTGTATTAATCTAACAGGGTTTCTTATATGACCGTTTACATCGTTAACAAGGTTTAATAAACCTTGTTTATTATGCAATCTATACCTTAAAGCACTAACACCTGATCTTAATTTAATAGAACCACCGTAAATATTTTTTACAGCTTGCAAAGCTCTTTCATCTCTAATATCCATTGTAATCTCTAAGCTTGCATAACCTTTTTTTGTTAATAAAAAACAACCATCACCGTCTATTAATCCGGCTAATCATTGTTTAAATCTTAAATCCTTATTAGTATTACTTAAACTATGTATTGACTTTTTGTTTAACAAACGTATGGCCTCTGAAGTTCCTACTTGCGTGCAAAGCGCGTTGGTTACTTGCGAATTATCGTTAATTTTTAGGATTTTTACTATAGCGGTGTACAATAAAGTACAACTTAAACATATAGTACCTAATAAATATAAAACGAACTCCTCGCTTATAGTTTGTTGCGATAAATTTTCATTTAAGGGCCACATTTGACCAAAGAATCAGAAAAGATGTTGGTATAATATAGGGTCACCACCACCTGCTACTTCGAAGAATGAAGTATTGAAATTTCTATCTGTTAACACCATAGTAATTCCACCAGCAAGAACAGGTAATGATAATAATAATAATACAGCTGTAATAACAACTGCTCATGCAAATAATATTAATTTATGTAATCTTATACCAGGACTTCTCATATTAAATGTAGTTGTAATGAAATTCATAGCTCCAAGTAAACTTGAAATACCAGATAAATGTAAACCAAATATAGCTAAATCTACACTTGGACCACTATGACTTTGTATACCTGATAAAGGAGGATAAAGAGTTCACCCAGTTCCTACCCCGTTTTCTATTCCACCTGCAAATAAGAATAGTACAATACTAGGTATTAAAGAAAGGTAACTAATATTATTAAGTCTAGGGAATCCCATATCAGGACCTCCTAATCCTAATGGAAGTAAGAAATTACCGAAACCTCCGATTAAAGCTGGCATACGCTTCATCATAAACTTTAGTAAATGCGCGGACTATATCTTTACCTTTAATTTATTAAATAAAAACAGCTATAATATACTAAAAATCTTTTATAATTCATAAATTAATGGTTGTATAATATTAAAAAGTACTAATTGTATATTATGTTTATAATTAAAAAAAATTACTAAGGTATTCACGTGTAGTCTCTGAAGATCCTACTCCATAAAAGCGTTTAATGCTACAATGAGCTTTTTGCTACAATGAGCCCAATTATGTTTGGTTTCTGGCTGATTACCTAATCCTTTGAACTATTACTATATTATGCCGCTTTATATTAAAGAGATTCTGCATTACTAGTTCCAAAGGCTCTATAAGGTATTCCAGCAAACAGTGAATGTAAAGTAAGATATTTCTACCTTACCCGGCCATGCCTTTGTTTCTACATTAAATTTAGTAACTTAAAATTACCTCGATAGTAACCTTATTTATCACCTGTTAAGTGTCCTCTTATAACTTGACGGTCACCTCTTAAATGTTTATCTAAACTAGTTAAAGAATGAAATAATATACTTTATTTAAGGATACTTTTTAAACTCACCTAAAACAGGTTTATCTGCCAGGTGTTTTAATAAGTATTTCTCTCTATTATATGAAACTAACCTTTAAAATTAATTAATACCAATAATATTAGTTTTAATCTATTTTTCTATTAAATCTAAAGAAAAAGAAATAATATATATAGGTATTACCTTATATTAAACAATCGTTTAAAGTATTATAGTGTATATTTATAAAAGTATAAGCTTGTTTTTTGTATACAAATATATGTATCAAAGTAAAATATTCAGTACTATTACTAGACGCCATAGCACTTCTTAGTTTACGGAGTTTTTCACGGTTTTATTGACTCATATGTTGATTATATCCGTAAATATTCCATATCATGTATAGATAAATATTTGCTTTACAGGTATCCATAAAACGTTGTTCAAGTTCTACTACTTTTTCTAAGCTATAATTTTCATTTATAATACATAGATTTATTGTAATTTAGATATATTAATAAAAGGATATTTATTAAACTCTTTTTGGTTTAGTTTTAAGTATGGACGGCATAAAATAAAAACTTACTTTTTAATAAACGTTAAGGGAATACCCTACATACCTATTTTTTCCGTCCAAAATCCCTCATAGATGTATGGCTTTCATTTTCTTATTTAGTCCAAGTATAATACCTCCTCTATTTACATAAGGATCCTTTACCAATACTTGGAACGTTTACCAATACTTTAATAATGTTATGCCCTTTTTTACCGTAATTTTCTTTAGTATGAAAATTGTTATTTCGATTCTAAGGCTTATTATTACCGTTATTTATTAAAGATTTTATTTAACAAAAGTGAATTTTATCCTTACTATTTACTTAAAAAAAAAAAGCAACGTGCGAGCTTAATATAGAATAAATTTTGACCATAAAGAAAATCATAATAATCGCATGGGCGGTAATAATACTATTGTATAACTGATTATCCGCAATAAATTGTACCCCAGGCCCTGATAGCTCCAATCTTATTAATACAGAAAAGGCTGTACCCACCAACCCGGAAAACACTGCATATATTAAATATAACACACCAATATCTTTAGCATTTGAAGATAAGAATCACCTTTCATGCCAAAGACTAATAGAAGACGTATATAAATTTCTTTCCAATCGCTTATATGTCTGATCATTAGATAAAATGGTGATACCACTTAAAACAGGGGGTTGGGCACAGGGAGAGGTCAAGTGTTATAAGTGCTTAAGTGTATTTTAGATTTATAATTTATTAACTTATTCCGCAATAATAAGTTAATTCTACAAACTAAAAAATGTGAATAATACTTGTTTCACTACACAGAAAAAATTCTATCCTGAATTTTATTTATTTATTTTTTTTAAGGCTAACAATAGACAAAAAAAAAAGGGGGTATTCTTTTTTATTTTTTTTTGTTCACATTTTTAGTAAAAAAAACATAATATCTAAAGTATAAATTATATAAAATATTCTTTTCTTTTTTTTTTTTTACATAAACTATGAAAACAATGCTTACTTAGTAGTGCTAAGTAGTACAATACTAAAATATTACACTCAAAATTCTAAGTAGAAACTATAGCAATAAAGTCTATAGATATTAGTTTACTTGGTCTATGGAAATATAAAGCTTTAACCAAAAAACTTTTTTTTTTAGTCTTCTCCCTAATTGCTTTTTACTAAACTTAAAAAAAAGCTAAACGTAAATGCAATTTACCAGTAAATAGGTAATATATCTACCGGGATATGTTATACTATTATGTAAGGTATTTACTTTTCATAACACGTTAATGGTAAAATAACCATTATTTTAGAAAAACCTGAATATATGTATAAAATCTAATACTAATACAATAAATAGAAAAATTTAGTTTCTAGGACGTTTAGATGGTCTAGATTCTTCTTTATCAGAAGAACTTACATCTGTATATTCTTCACCACTACTTTCGCCATATTCTTCACTGCCAGATTCTTCTACATCTGAAGGTATATCTAGCTGACTTTTTAAATGATTGGCGTGTTGAGTAGCAGCATCTACTACACCTCTAATTCTCATAGACTCCTCTAGTAAAAGAGCTTTTTCTCTTTCACCCATACTATCACCACTTTCGTCTAATTTTTGCATAATATCGTTGAACTTACGTGTAGATATCTTACGTAAATCTTCCGCTATTTTATATTCATCTAATTCAGATTTAGCATTTTTCAATCTTTCTTCTTCTTGAGCAAAAGATGTATCTGATTTAAATGCTTCTCCACCTTGGGCAGGTAATTGTCCGCCTTTTTCAGATAAATCTCCACCTTGTTCAGATAATTCTCCATCTTGTTTAGGTAAATCTACACCAGGGGGAAGGGGTATATAAAGGGGCTTAGAGGATTCTCCAACCTTCTCAGATAGTTCAAAGGCTATCCTAGTTAACCTTCTATCTTCAAAACCAGGATCAGAGTCCCATAATGGTGAAGCAGCAGGCGACTCTTCAGGTGTCACCTCTGTCGCTTTACCCTTACCCTTATCTAATTTTTCAGGTATATCCTCAGGGGTCTGATCTGTCGCTTTACCTTTATCTTTATTTGATCCCTTATTAGAGCGATCGTCCCCAGAATCATTACCAGAATCATCTCCACCGGGGTTAAATCCATTTTCACTTGGGTTAAATTCATCTTTATCAGGTTTAAAATCATCTTCACCAGGGTTAGGATCATCTCCCGAATCATTATCTTTAAATATATTTGAATTAATGTTATATAAATCTGACACTGAAATAATTAGAGTATAAATAATTAATACTAGACATGATAATATAGCATTAAATATATCTGTTAAGACTTCCACTGTTAATACTTCTGCTAAAAACGCATAAAATTTCGTATATGAATCAGAGCTAAAAGGAAAAATAAAAAATATTGAACTTACATTGCTATGAAGACAATTAATTCTCATCCCTTCAACTGTAATATCTTTTACAGGTGCAATAACTAGTACACTATTGATTTTGTTTAAATATAATATTATAAATTTTTTCATATCTAAATACTTATTCATTAATGTAGTTCTAATGCATCTTTTATATAAGAACAAGATAATACCACAAATACTTGAGATTGTATAAAGGCAATACCCAATTCCAGGCCCGAAAATGCTATTATAAAAGCTAAAGGTAATAATCCTAAAAAAAAGAAAACTATACCTGAACTCATGATATTATATGTAAATCCACTTAATATATTTAAAAGCATGTGACCACTAAGTATATTAGCAGCTAATCTAAGTCCTAGAGAAACATTTCTTGCTAAATAGGAGATAAATTCTATTAATACTAATAAAGGAAGTAATCCCAACGGACATCCTGCAGGAACAAATAAAGAAAAGAATTTTAATCCATGTTCTTTAAATCCTAAAACAGTAGCACCTAATACTACTGTGAAACTAAGTGAAAATGTTAAAATAAAATGAGATGTAGATGCAAAACTATAAGGCACCATACCAATAAGATTGTTAATTAAGATAAAAATAAATAGAGCATACATAAATGGGAAATAGGCTTGCCCGCTTTTATTGTTTATTTGATTAACAACTATGCTAAGAATAGTAGCATATAAGGTTTCTTTAGTTAAAGATCACTTGTTAGGTGTAATTTTTGAAATATTATTAGCTAAAACACTAACACAGAAAGCTAAAAAAGCAGCTATTATCATATATAGCCCAATGTTAGTAATAGATAAGTTCATATTATCTAAAAGTGGAGTTTCTATACTAAATAAATTTCTAATTTCAAATTGGTCAAGAGGACTTATAATAGTTAAGAGTTCAATACTATTGTATTCAAAATTACTTAAAATCAGAGTTTCTGTACTAAATAAATTTATACTTTTAAATGGGTCAAAAATTTCGTAGTTAAACATAAAAAAAAAATGAGTTATTAACAATAATATTATACCCTACTAAGTGAGGTATACTAGTGATTACGTAAATCTAAATATACTAATACACCCTATTAACAGGGTTGGGTATAAGACATAATAATATAGCTTTTTAATGAATGGTAAAGCGTATACTAATATACCTTATATATGAATGTAGTATGCTATATACCTAGTTGATGTTATAACCTCTAGCTAAAAAATGCTTTATCTATAATTTATGTGATAAATAAGTTCTAACAAAAAAGCTATGTCATATTTTGCTAGACCCTTCGGTTTTATATATTATACCTGAATAATATCTGGATGAATACAAAATATACAAGTATATGCCTTAATAACCTCAGTAGTAACTAGAAACGAAGCGAAATAATCACAATACGTCAACAAAATGTGAATATATCATAAACATAATTTATAAGAACAGAAAATTGGTTGAAAAATATAACTGAAAATATAATGTAATTAAAGACAAAAGATCTAGATTTTACATTAATTATGGATAGTTTATAAAAAACTATCCATAATATAGTTATAATTGCCATAGATATGTTAATATTTAAGCCAAGAAACACTATAAAATATAAAACACCTATAAATGCAGTAATATACTTATATACAATTATGTCATACAGGTATAATACCAGAAATACTAATTTAAATACAGTATATAGTGTTAAAACATAATACATATTTATGTTAGGAACCTCAATAATAAATGGATATGAAGAGAAATAACCACACTACGTCAACAAAGTGTCAGTATAAAATCCCAGCTTCTAATCCTAGATGGTGGTTATTTGTTAAATGATATGCTAATAGACGTCATAGAGCTACAGCTAAAAAAGCTGTACCAATCATTACATGTATTCCGTGGAACCCAGTTCCAAAGTAAAAACATGATCCAAAAGCTCCGTCTGAAATAGTAAACGATGACACTGAATATTCTACACCTTGTAAAAATGTAAATATTAGGGCTAAAATAATAGTATATAGTAAACCGTATAAACCTTTAGCACGTTTTCCATTAATTAAAAAATGGTGTGCATATGTAACAGTAAATCCTGATGATAGTAAAAGTACTGTATTAAGTAATGGTAATTCAAAAGGATCTATAGCTTCTATTCCCATTGGAGGTCACATAGCTCCTAATTCAACTGCAGGAGAAAGAGCGCTCGTTAAAAAACACAAAATGTGTTTTTAAATTTTTAATTTTATACAAAAATGTTAATACACTCTATTTTTGTTCATACCTCCTTTTATTATCTTTATTTAATAGAGTCCCTCTATAATTAAATGCTATTTATTTTTAATAAGAATAGCCGCTTTTATTAAATCCTCGTAATTATTGGGTTTTACATCATTTTATTTAAATTATTCAAAAAAAGTAATCAATTTATCAAAGACATTAAAATTTTAAACAATAAATACATAAGAACCTTATTTATGTATATATCTACCGCAATTTAAAGTGGAAATTAAACTTTTTAGGTACTCTTCATTTGACATTTTTAGTAAAAATAAACCTCAATGACACAGTTTTCCTAAATTAGATTAGGTAAATTTCTTTAATGCTATAAAAAAACAACCTCAGCCTCAATTACACCAGCTAATATATGTAAACTTATTTTACCGTCTTTAACATCTAGTCTTAAAATAGGCTCTATATTAGGGAAAGCTATATTTAAACTTTCTTATGGTTTTTCAGTGTTTATAAAATATTTGATTTACATTATTTTATTTAAGCCTTTAACTGTTAAATCATTCCCCTTTTCTAGATAATTTACTGCCTTTTTTGAAAACTAGATAGTAAGATTACTCTTTAATAAAGGATATTTATCAAAATGATTAATAACTTTTAAATTAAAGCCGTATGCTGTATATCTAAATTAGGAGTGAGTATTTTTAGATATAGTACCTACTCCAAAAAACGATTTAATATTTTATAAAAGGGCTATGTACCTTATATCTGCATCTATGTGAAAGTAGCTTTTATTTTATATGCCGCTTTATATCTAGTATCGTGATTAACACTTTCATAAAAACATTCTTGACCGTCCGCAAACCAGTCAGGTAATAGCTGCTTAAGGCATTATTAGAATAATACTTTATAAGACACTTCTTTACTAGAAAATAAAGTAGGTAATTAAGGTAAAGATAATTTGTATAAAGTATATATAAATACAAAAATTATATTAACATATTATCTAAATTGTATAAAAACCAGGTTTCCCTGGTACTTAGAGTAAACCTTACAGCATTTTTTTTTTTAATGCTGAGGAACCGTCTACTCGTTGCTCTTTTACAACAATATCGTTTAATATTACTGATTTAGATCCGCGATTGCCCATTACTTGATTTGAATCAAGAATATCTAATGATGTTACTATACCCCCAGGCATTAATGGGGCCACTTTATAAGTTTCCTTATGAAGCTTAGTTATTAGAGCTTTAGGGTTTCCCCGGAGTTTGGCTCCTATCCACAAAACGCTCAATTTATGGAAAAAAGTTCAAAATATAGCTAAAAAGAATAAAGCTTCAGATACTATAAATAAACCTACACCTAAGTTTAATCCTCTTTGTACTGCAAGTGAGTGGTTCCCTAAATATGTACCTTCTGCTATAATATCTCTAAATCAGAAGGACATAGATAGTATTAGAGCTGTTAAACTCATAAATAGGTTATATTCTGCGTAAGCAAACCCGTGAAAAGTCAATACTCCTGATGTAGTAAGAGTTAATAAGCTAAGTGATGTATATAAAGGCCAAGGAGAAGGAGAAACAAGATGAAAAGGATGAGCTTGAAAATTTCTTCTATTTAAATTTAACATAATCTTTTTAATTAAAAACTCAAAATCCATCTTTTCTTTTGATTAAATTATATTTATAAATGTATCATTAAACTGGTACAATATATTTTATATACTATTACATATCTTATGAAATAATATGTAATGTAAGTTTTTGTCTTATGTAAGTTTTTTGTCTTATGTAAGTTTTACGTGTTATGTAAGTTTTTCGTGTTATGTAAGTTTTTCGTGTTAATATAAGTTTATGGTGTTAATATAAGTTAAGTTTGGTGTATACTTGATATTAAGTTTGGTATATCCTACATCGTAATTTTGGTATAAACTATATCTCATACTTGTTTCTATACTAGTTAATATTGGCGTACTTATGTAACTATATAACATAGGTTAATTAACTATATCCTTTTTAACTATACCCTGTGTAACAAAACCCTGTATTATTACAATAAAAAATATAGAAACAACACTAAACTATTATAACTGAGTTATATATAGGCTATATATACAACTTTATCTTTAGAAAACTGTTTTATACATATGTTATTTTTTTTTACCGCATTTACTTTATACAAATAAGTCTTAGTTAAAAAGACTTATTTGTATAAACACTTTCTTGTAGAGAACATAATATATATGTATTAACTCTTTTGTATAAGAGCTTATATACGTATTAACTCTTTTGTATAAGAGCATGTATATATACGTATTAACTATTTTGTATAAGAGCATGTATTAACACATATATGTCTTTTATGTTTGTAACCTACTGTATATTAATAAAAAAAAGAATAGCCCATGTAAGATATCTAATAGTTATATTCTACATAATCACATATTTATATAGTAAGTCTTTTTTGATCAACATATATATAGAATTATCTAGTAATATTTTGATCAACATAGATATATAATATTTTAGTAATGTAGTAAATATTTTGATCAACATAGATATATAATATTTTAGTAATGTAGTAAATATTTTGATCAACGTAGATATATAATATTTTAGTAATGTAGTAAATATTTTATATATAAAATTATATAATAGTAAAGTAATCTACTAAACATAGTTATAGATTAATAGGCTAATATATTAATTAGAGTTATATATTCATATCCTAATATAGTAATTATAGTTATATATTCATAACCTAATCACATAAATATTTTTTTTTAGATATTTATGTACTAATATAGTAATGTATCAGATACTGTTTTAGATTCTTTTATAAAATAGATAAGACTACCCTTTTTTTTTAACAATTATTCTTATTAGTTTAATGGTAGAACAAGATACTTCTAATATCTGAATCTAAGTTCGAGTCTTAGATAAGAATAAATTAACTTATAAAGTTATTAATGTAGCTATTTATAGAGTATAGGATTAAAATAGTTGTTATTTAATAAAAGTTTATTTACATAATGAAAAAAAATTGTCTAATTATCATTAATAGAGGTTTAGATAGTTGTTTTAGAGAAAAAAGAAAAAAAAAAATTTTTTTTATTTGAGTTTGATGATGGCTCTGATTGAACGCTATGCAAATGCTTGACACATGCTAATCGAACGTCAATATTTAGTTTGTATAAACTAATGATATTGAAGTGGTGTACAGGTGAGTAACAGGTGTTATAGCTACCTAAGAGTAAGGTAAAAGAAATCCCTTATAGCTTATTATTATTTGTAGAAAATTACGATAAAGGTACGCTAAACCTCGTGAAACAGTAATTTAATCACCCTATAGCAACTAAATTGATAGGTTAAGTTATTTGATTAATTAGTATAATAATAAGTATAAAGAAAAAGTTTTTCGCTCTTAGTTGATTATTAACAACCACCGGACAAGTAATAAATAGGGTAATTGCCTATTTAGCTTATGTCCGTAACCAAGACTGAGAGGTCTATTGGTCACACTGGGTCTGAAAAAACCCCAGTGCGTATAGTACAGCAGTGAGGGATATTGGTCAATGGCCTAACGGCTGAACCAGCAACTTGCAGGAATGAGAGTTAATATAAGTAGTTTATTAACTTACTTGGCTAAGTCTTATAAAATTCTGGATAAAGCTTATAATGAAAACTTTATATCCATAGGTCTCGACTAAATCTTGTGCCAGCAGTCGCGGTAAGACAAGGGAGACGAGTGTTATTCATCTTTAACAGGTATATAGGGTACCTAGACGGTGTACAAAGGCTTGAATAGTACCTGATACACTAGAGTTTGATATGTGAGAGGATATGTCAGTATGGTTGGTGGAGAGATGAAATTCTTTGATACCAATTAGACGGGTAACGGCGAAGGCAAACCTTTATGTACAAGTACTTTTTTATCTTTTAAGATAGAGTTTAACCAAAATAATTTTGAATTATTTTGTACAGAGATTTTAGAAATAGAATTTTTAGAATGTAATCTTAAGAGTAAGTACTATAACTGACGTTGAGGGACGAAGGCTCAGGGAGTGAAGAGGATTAGATACCCCCGTAGTCTGGGCAGACAATGATGAGTGCCATAGGTTAGCTTATGCTGAACTATAAATGAAAGTGGAAGCACTCCACCTCAAGAGTAATGTGGCAACGCAGGAACTGAAATCATTAGACCGTTTCTGAAACCAGTAGTGAAGTATGTTGTTTAATTCGATGATCCGCGAAAAACCTTACCACAATTTGAATGAACTAATTACTTTGTAGCTAGTTTACGTTTTTACGTGAATTTTAACTATGTTTTTAGAACACATGCGTTGCATGGCTGTCTTCAGTTAATGTCGTGAGATTTGGTTAGGTCCATTAAATTAACGTAAACCCTTGTTTTATTTAATATAATAAAGCAGCTCTCCGCTTAGAATTGGATATGATAACAGGGACTAAGACAAGTCATCATGGCCTTAATATTGTGGGCTACAGACGTGCCACGTATTCCTTTACAAAGGGATGCAATAATGCGAATTGGAGCTAATCCCACAAAAAAGGATAGAGTATGGATTGTAGTCTGAAACTCGACTGCATGAAAAAGGAATTACTAGTAATCGTGAGTAATCACATCACGGTGAATATTATCTCAGATAGGTACTAACTACTCGTCAGGCGCTGAAAGGAGTATATGCAATAAGTTTGGTAGCTGCTATTTGTTATCACAAAACATTTAAGTTTAGATCTTTTGGCAAGATATCTTCGTATGCGTGACTCTGATTAGTGTTAAGTCGAAAACCAAAAAGAAATTGAGATCTTCTTTTTATTTTTCTAAAAATATCAAACTCCGGGAACACCCTAAAGCAGTTAATGCCAAATCTACGTATGAAACAATAAAAGTAGACGGCCTTTCGTAATGGATAAGGGTATGGCAATAAATTAACTGATTTATCGAAAGATGGAATGGGCTATCGCGGATCTAAGTTGACTCTATTTTACTATAAAATATAATCTCTAGTAGGGTTATCTATAGTAGATAGATCATAAAAGAGCAACGAGCAGATGGTATTTGTAGGTCCACTGGTTACTAATAGTAATCGAAAACGGAAATTGTTAGTTTTTCTATGTAGGTGCTTTATTTCCGAAGTCTAGGTTCTGAATTGTTCCAAGGTGGAATATTAAGGTGTGCTCTAAATAAAGTAAAAATGCTTTAAAGTGCTTCGTCTCAGATCTAAATACAAGGTAAATACTTTGTACATGATCGAAGAAGTATTAACTGATACGGTTCGGGTTGGGGAACTAGCCCGGGAATAATTAATATTAACGATACACCAAAAAAAAAAGGACTTGTTTTTAGTCTAGAAAGAGTTATATATAGCTAACTGTTTCAAGGGTGCAAACCCCTTAGTCCTTAATGAAAATAATCATTTTTATATTATGATATAATAAATTTGGTTTCTTTTTGGTTAGCGTGTTACTAGATATTTTCGTCTCCTTTAATTTTGTCCTTTTCTTTTGTCCCTAATTTTCTATATGGTATGTTTAGATGATATTATTTTACTTTCAACTTTACCTGTTCTAGTAAAAAAATATAGTAAATTACACAAGGAATATGTGGTGGGGTTATGTGAAGCGGAGGTAACATTTACTAACTCAGTTAGAAAACACTATAGGGTAAGAAAATCCTATCGTCGTTCATTAGATAATTCTAGAACCATTTACTCTTTTCACCCTTCTTTTGCTATTTATTTGAATATTAAATATTGATACCTTATAAGTAGTATACAGTCATTTTTTTTTTTTGAGTAGGTAATATTAAAAAAAATTATTTAAGTTATAATGCCATTACTTTTTATATTAATTACGGGGAGGATTTATTGAATGTGATTGTTCCTATCTTTAAAACCCATCCTTTACTTTCTCAAAAGTGAGCTGATTTTGTTTTATTTGAAAAAGGGGTTTATTTAATTAAAAAAGGTGCAGATTTTACAACAAGGGGTCTTACTGATGTAATAAGCATTAAAGCTTGAAGGTATAAAGCTTTATATCATAAATTAATGACTCAGTTTCCCGACATTGTTTTAGTGGAGAAACCTGTGTTAAAGTATAAAAGGGCTATAAAGGGTAATAGGTTGGCAGGTTTTATTGACGGAAAATGATATTTTTATATTGGGATTAACGAGGCTAGTACTGCAAAAAATATTGGCTGTGTTTCTTTTTTCTTTTCTATAAGCCAGTCAATTAGAGATAGTTTTTTGATTTATCTAATTAAATACATAAAGATTTATATGGTTCGAATACGTAGACAGACTAACAATATTTATATTGTTATCCTTTTCCCTTTAGCTCCTTTGTTAAAAGGAGAAAAAATATAAAAAAAGGGACTTAGAATAAAAGCTTAGGAATAAAAGCTAAGTGAAAACTTAGGTTAAAAACTAAATGAGGAAGAAATAAAAGCTTAGAAATAAAAACTTAGGTTAAAAAAATAATTAAAAAACTTAGTAATAAAATCTTAAAAGAAAAAAAAACTTAATAGTATCCATACAGGGATACAGACTTTTAGTTATCCCTTAAACTATTGTTATTACAGGGGGATAATTAGAGTTCAAATACAGTTATATATTAATGTAAGGAGAGTTCCTTTATTGGTAAGAAGGGTTGAGCTGTAAACTCAGTAGCGTTATGCTTTTAAGAGTTCGAATCTCTTGTCTCCTATAGTAATAAATTGTTTTTATAAATATTATATACTATAATATTTACTGTTGAATAATAAGAAAAATATATTAGATGTGATTAATCTTATATTAATCGCCTTTATAGCTCAATGGTAGAGCAGTATACTGTTAATATACTGATAAATGTTCGATTCATTTTAAGGGCTCAGTAAGCAATATATTTTTATATACATTTTCAATTAACCCCCCCCCCCTTTTTTAGATTTAAAGCTCTTTAACTAGAACTTTTTATTTTTTTTTTCAAACTATTTTTATGAACTATTGAACTAGTAATTTGTCCTAATTCTATTATACTCTCGCTTTTATTAATTTTCCAACTTGTTATTTTGTATTACTACTTTAAATTAACTATCTTTTGATACTAGCCCCTGTTTTTTATAATATTAGGTTAGTAAAGTATAATCAAAAGATATAGGTTCATAATAAGAATAGTCATGAAGGCGGTTATAGATTCATTTTTTTTTTCATGTTATACACAATTATAGATTTTTCATTTAACGGGTTTAGTATTTATAACCTAAATTTAGTTAATTTTCTTGCCGTATTATCAGGTATTTTAGTTATTATTGCTAAAAACCCCATTCTTTCTGTTTTATTCTTAATAGCTTTATTTGCATTAATAGCAATACATCTAATTCTATCAGGATTAAATTTTATAGGTTTATCTTACTTACTGGTTTATATAGGAGCTGTATCTATACTATTTTTATTTATATTAATGTTAATTAATGTAAGAATTTCTGAGTTGTTAGCCGATAGTATAAATAGTATCCCACTAGCTATCTTAACAGGTACTTTCTTTTATTTTTTTGTTGATGATGGATTACCTTTTATGGAAATTATTAATTATTTATTATTTGGAATTTGTATAGAGGAATTAAAATATCCTACAACTTCGGCATGAGATGAAAATTTAGCGGAGACTTCTCATATAACTAGCATAGGTAACATATTATACGGTAATTACTCTATGTGATTAATACTTACTAGTATTATTTTATTATTAGCTATGGTAGGGTGTATTGTAATAACATTAAAAGATAAAAGTAATACTGCTGTTACTACCGATGATTTAATACCTCAATCCTCTAATTATATGCCATTGCAAAGTGGTATCTTTACTATTAATAAATTTAAAGTTATGGGTATAGTTACTAGCATTACTACAGCTATAATAGGTTACGGTGTAAGACTCGTTGTTTTGAAATATTTCGACTATGACGTTTTTACTAATCTAGATAACGTATATGCTAGCTTGAGCTATTTTGGCTTTATAGGTACTATTAGTTTTGTAGTTAAGGAATTCTTTAAAGAAAAAGCACTTATGCATGATTTCGCTGGTCCTATGTCAGTTTCTAATAATACAGCGGGAACTAACGCAACAGGGCTTAATTGTACTATGCAATCTAATAATAACTCATAAATAGGTAGTTCTAGTGCAGATGATGCAACTACAAATAAACGTTCAATAGAAAATAGGCTTAGAAGTAAAGAAGATAATATTGAGTATTTTATTGCTCAACGTGAAGAATCTATCTACTCATTAAATGAGGTTAGAGATATGTTATCTAGATCTACAGACGATAATTCAATAAATAGGTTACAGAGAGAGGAGTCTGAAATTATCAGTGCAATTAAAGATTGGGATAATAATATAAAAAATGAACGTAGAATGGTGGAAATTTTAAAAACTCAACTAGATAGAGGGAATAATTCTATGAGTACGTCTGGGCCATCTAGTGTAACTAAACGTACATTTAACAATAGTTTTATGGATGATTCTAGTACAGGTGCTAATAAACGTACACCTGGAAACTAATAAATTTATGTTGTTAAAAAGCTTAAAAAATTATGTATAATATAGCCTAACTACTGTATTAGACAGTTTTAGACCTATTGTTCTTGAATGTGTTCCTTTATAGTTGAAAAAAAAACATAAAGAAAAACAAAGCTTATAATATTTTATTTATTAGCCCTTCTCACCTACCCGCTATTACCCTTTTTTATATAATAGTATAGTAATGTATGAGTTTATAATAAGATCTAGTTCCCTCTTAACTCTTGTTCTCCTAAGTAAAAGCCAGTAAGGGTTAAAATTAAGTACTAGGCTTTATTTTTTTTTTTATAAAAAAAGACATTATTAAGATAAAGGTTTAAAGGTAACTTGTTATGACATATCACAAACTATTAGTCGTTTGTAAATTACAGAGAAGACTGCTTTTAATGCTTAAAAGTGGGTAAAGCTGAAAAAAAAAAGAGAAATTAGCTCAATTGGTAGAGCCTCCGTCTTACACACGGGTGGTTAAGTGTTCGAGTCACTTATTTCTCAAGACTTTAAAACTTTACATACTTAAAGAGATCTTAGCTTAATGGTAAAGCGTATGACTTTTAATCATTCTCATAAGGGTTCAAGTCCCTTAGATCTTAACAAAGTGTATAACACATCAACTAAAGTATTTTTTAAGTCAATAGTTTTTATTATCTCTCACAAGATATGGGCCTGCTAGAGGGTTTTTTTAGTTTCGCAAGATCATGTAAAAGGTTTAAACATAGTAAAAAAACTAATATGTAACTTAGTAAGGTTTAAATAGGATTAGATCAGATTATACAAAACTAAATATATCTATCAATAATAGTATATATAAAACTGTTGTAATTAGCAATAAAGAGTAAGTATCTAAGGTCGGGTTTCCTTTTATCGTAAAAGCTTAAAAATATTTGGGTATTTATCCATATAACTTTTATAACTATCTTATTAAAAACCTATTAAAGGCATGTATATTTTAGTAAATTTAGTGGTATAGGTGTTACTGCATATTATCAGATAAATAAGCCATCCGTTAATACCAAATCTGTTATCATTTGTGTTATAAAAATTGATACGGTTGTATATCACAAGTTTCCATATATCACAAGTTTCCATATATTACAAAAAAAAGCAAAGTTTTTAAAAGTTAATATATCGAATCTTTAAAAGTTAAGATATCGAGTTTTTAAAAGTTAAGATAGCTTATCTTAGCAGATGTGTTAGAGAAGGTATATACTGTAAGGGATTGGGATACTAAAAAATAGGAAGGAAGCTAGAATCTATTTAAGATAGGAACAACCTATTAAAAAGATCTTATGTGATAGAAAATTATATATATATAAAAAAAAGACAGCTATAGGATAATGGTTAGTCCAATCGTCTTCCAAACGATGTGTACCGATTCGAATTCGGTTAGCTGTATAGGGTTAGTATCTTAATTGGTAGAGGATTTTCTTGTCACGAAAGTAGGTGCCGGTTCGAATCTGGTCTAACTCGCAGTTTTTAATAAAATTTTATAAGTTAATAAAAATACAAGTAAAAATATTAATATGAGATATTCTAAGTTATTAAAAATGTTAATAAATATATTAATAGGGGATATCATAAGTTAATAAGAATGTTAATAGGGATAACATAAGTTAATAAGAATGTTAATAGGGGATATCATAAGTTAATAAAAATGTTAATAAAAATATTAATATGAAATATTCTAAGTTAATAAAAATCTGAATAAAAAAGTATTAATATGAAATATTCTAAGTCAATAAAAATATTTATTTGAAATTTTATAAATTTATAAAAATTTTATAAAGGAAAGGTTGTCATAGGCAGGGCGAGGTATTTGCTAAATATTGTGTTTAACACCTGGTGGTTCGAATCCTCCCTTTTCCGAGTAAGGTTATAATATATTTCATTTCTATAAATAGCTAAATAATTCTAAAGGTAATTAGGTTAATTTATATACTTCTTTAAAATAACTAAAGTAAACGTATAATTATTTATTATGGTTTATAATTTAACGTACATAAGTAATTGTTTACCTAATTAAAAAGAGCATAGTTTAATTGGTAAAATAGGAAGCTTCAAACTTCAAATCTCCAGTTCAAGTCTGGATGCTCTTGTTATAGCATTGTATAATGTGTTATTTATAAATTCCTTTATAACTTAATGTATTTGAATATTATTATTTATAAAATTAAATTTATGTTACATAATTACAAGGTAAGGATCTATAAATACTTTAGGTATTTAAAAAAGAAAAATAAAAAATCTTTTTTTTTAACTATATTTTATTATGTTATTATTATGCTAAAGGTTCCTTAGCTTAATAGGTAAAGCGCATTTTTGATAAGGATGTGATCGACGTTCAATTCGTTGAGGAATCAATTCGTGCGTTAGTTAAATAGGTATAACAATATAATACGGCTATATTATTACAAGTTCGAGTCTTGTGTGCACTTTAAAGTATACAAATAAAAAAACTCTACAAATATTTAAAATAAACTTTAAAAAATTTAAAAAGATAATAAAAAAGAATTTTTTAAGATAAACCATACAAAATTTTTAAGATAAACCATACAAATATGTAAAATATATACCATACATATCTGTAAAAGATAAACCAGAATTTTCTTTTACAAAAACCCATAGAGAATTGACTGAGTGGTTTATAGTGATAAGCTTGAAACTTATTTGGTTGAAAAACCACATCCGTTCGAATCGGATATTCTCTGTTATACATTATAAAATTATATCTATAAAAAAAAAACGACTTTTTTTTTATAATAAACAGGTTAGAGCCAGGTTGGTTAGGCGCCTCATTTGGGTTGAGGATTTGTTATGTTCGAATCATAATAACCTGATATTTTTCCAGTTTTTTTTTTAATAATTGGATATATAAATATATAGTAATGTATTTGATATGTAATGTATTATTTCATAATCTTAATCTGGTAATAATATAGACATTATTTTAAGGATTAACTTTATGGCAAGTATATAAAGAGACTATTAAAGAGGAATAGCTGTATATTAGTAAATAAACAATAGGTATAATCTATTGGTGAAATTTTTGAAAGAAATAACGAAGCGAATTGAAGTATCTTAGTAGCTTCAGGAAAATAAATCAAACGAGATTCTATTAGTAGTGTGAATGAAAATAGATAATAGGCTTCAAGTAAAATGGGTTAATCTGTTTGAATATAGGGGAACCTTCCTCTAAGCCTTAATATAATATACAAGTGGTAGAGAAAAGTACCGTGAGGGATATCTTTAATTAGTAGTCTTAAAAGCAGCTCGAGGTAAGTTTAATAAACATATGAGAGCGTACCTTTTGTATAATGGGTCAGCAAGTTCTAATTAGATGCAAGCAAGTTTAAGGTTAAAAATTATAAAATATGTAATTAAACGTATTGTCATTTTTGACTTAAAAGGTAACTAATAGTTATTCAAAAAAAAAATAGCTAAGTAACTATTGTGAAAATAAGATTGTGATCTTATAGATAGTAAATACAATATAGTCATGTAAAGTAAGTCAAGAAGAAACGCCTGGAGCGTTATTAATATAAACTAGTTATACGATTTGCCTAGATAATCCAATTATTAATTAATGATGTAGTATCTAAATAGAGACCCGAAGAGTAGTGATCTTACCATGATCAGGCTTATAAAAGGCCGAATGGGTTATCGTTGTAAAGATATCCAAAGAATTGTGGTAAGTTAGTGAAAGACAACCCTGACTACTATAGCTGGTTTTCCGCGAAACATATGTAAGTATGTGGTTTAATTACATCATAGCAGGTACAGAACTGTGATCTCGGACAATTGTGCATTCTTACCATTGAGGGGATTTATACCATCTTTTTGGCTAAGATGCCCTGTGCATATGGGGGGGTCGTGAAGACTCTATCCGCGAGGATTTGCTCTCGGAAGGGCAATGATGAATGTTGAACTATCAGACATTTAACGATAAGGTTGTATGTCAAAAGGGAAACAGCCCAGAACAAGTGTTTAAGGTTCCAAAGTTTTTGTTAAGTGAAAGTAAGGAAGTATTTAAACTATACAACCAGGAAATAGGCTTAGAAGCGGCCATTTTTTAAAGATCTCGTAACAGAGCACTGGTTCACCGGGTTATTAATATTTAACCTGTTAAGTTAAAAGCGCCGAAGATATAACGGATCTAAACAAAACACCGACACCTTGTCCATAATAATAAAAGGTAATTTTGTTAAGGGAAAGGTAATAACTTAAGTAAGATTAGTTAGGACTAATATAATAACATTAATTACATCTTTATACTTTAAAAACTTTTTAAGTATTGTTTATGGGGTAGCGGAACATTGGGTACATAGGATTAGGAATAGAAATGATATGATATAGCAATATTATAAAAAAAAATAGGCATAGATATCAGAAGCTGATTAGCTTTAATTTTTAAGGTTAATCATATAAAACGCGTTTTATATAAAGTTTATAGAACGAGTAGCTATTTCCATTATTACTTTATTGTAATATACTCGCCATAAAGCGGGATTCCATTGATATATCCCAAGTGAGAATGCTGACATGAGTAACGAAAAAGACGATAACTTGGATAGATTCATACATATGTATACATGATTGAACAAAAAAACAAGGAGTCTCGCCTTAAGCTTATGGGATATTAAGCGGTCTCTAAATTTAACCTAAAGGGTAAAATGATGAGGTAATTGGTGTTTTGACAACATAAACTTTTGAGGGGAATGTTCTGGAAAATAAACATCTTTCTGAGGGTATTAGATGTATACCGATAGAGAGGTAGATGAAAACTATAGAGATTTTTTTCTACTACTATTAAGAAAAATTAACCGTACCTAAAAACTACCGCAAGTAAGCTAGTAGAGAATACGAAGGCGTTTGAGCTAACAATCATTAAGGAACTCGGCAAATTGACACCGTAACTGAGGGAGAAGGTGTGCCATTCCTACTGAGTAATGTCAGGCTAGGAAGAGGAGACATAGAATGGTGTTGCACGACTGTTTAATTAAAACACAGCACTTTGCGTAAGATGTAAATCAATGTATAGAGTGCGCTATCTGCCCTATGATGGCTGGTTAACGGAGTTACTTAGGCGAATATAGTAGTTTAGGTTTTGAAGGAACCCCCATTTAATGGCGGCCTTATCTATAAGGGTCCTAAGGTAGCGAAATACCTTGGCATTTAAATGATGTCGCGCATGAATGATCTCACGATGCAACAGCTGTCTCAATGATTGGCTCAGTGAAATTGGAATGGCAGTGAAGATACTGCCTATCTCTAGATAGACGAGAAGACCCCATGCAGCTTTACTGTTACTAGTTATTGGGTATAACGGAAAAAGTATTAGTGTATAAGGTAGTTGGATGGCATAATTGAAACACCTTTACTTACGTGTTATATTACAAGAATAGGTTTACATTCATTTGGTTTACTGACGTCTCAATGTAATCCAGAATAAGGAGATAAATCTCAGGAGACAATGATTAGCAGATGGTTTATGCGGGGCACAGATCCCATAAAGAGTACCTGGGAGTATCCAAATTTAATTTTTGTAATAAGCTAAACGCTATACAATATATAGAGCTTTTATTTAATTATAGCTTTATATATATTTCATTTTTTATTGAATTTTTATAAAATTTAGTTTGTTATTTTTTATATTTACAATTTTTTGTCTTTGAACAAAAAAAAGTATCTATGATTAATTCATTTATATTTCTATTTGAGTTAGAACTAAAACAATTTACATTAAGTAAGATTTTACCTATGTGGAAAATAGGTGTATATATGGTATTAGAATAAATAGTTTATCAGAATTATCATTTATTGTAACACTATTAGTTGTTTTTTTTTAACGTAAGAAAAATGATATTGATATATACTTCAAAAGTTTAATGGCTTAATCTTGCTTTACTGTTTGACATACACGTCTATCAGTTGCGTAAGCAGGGCATAAAGATCGCAAGACACAGGAAGGAAAGGTCTTGTATTATTGAAAAAGCTACGCTGGGGATAACAGGCTAATTGCGCAAGAGAGTACAAATTGAGTGCGCAGTTTGGCACCTCGATGTCGGCTTAGCTCATCCACATGAATGTAGGAATCATGAAGGGTACGACTGTTCGTCGATTAAAGAGCTACACGAGCTGGGTTAAATACGTCGTGAGACAGTATGGTTTCTATCTTCTAGAGGAAATTAGAGTAAAATAAGGATAGCCCCTTCGTACGAAAGGAGTTGGGTATGCTAATCAATGGTTTACCTGTTGTTTATAGGCTTAATATTAACAGATTATAGATTTTAAGAATAGGTTCGGATTCTTTCATAGATGTAGGATATCTATGGGAGAAGAGGAATAAGAGAGATTAATTGATAAGATTTTAATTTCCTATGTCAAAAAAGCTTCGTTGGGTAATACTTTGTGCTTAAGTTAGGGAATGTAATAAACATGATTTAGTGAAGGAACTAATAAGGGCGCTAAACTCGAGTATTTATTGATACTACTGGTAATTAAATATTATAAGGTAGTACATAATATAGGCATGGCAGGAAAGCTAAGTTAGTTAAGATAAGTGCTGAATGCATCTAGGCACGAAGCTTACCTTAAGATACTCTTAGATTCGTAATATAACATTACGAGGGTAATAGTTAGAAGGAGATAATTTCATAAATTTTTATGTAATTGAGTATTTGACTAACATAATTATATATACCAATAGGCTTTGGCTGAAAGGGCTTTAATGTTCTTAGGTATAAAGTACTAATTTATTACTAACTAAATACGATACTTATCGTTAAATACATTTAGCCTGGTTTGCATAACAGTAATGCGCCCGTTTTGTAATCGGAAGATATGAGTGCGATTCTCGTACTGGGCTAGGTTTAAATCTAATAAAATTTAGTGCGGTTTGATGTAATAGTAACATATTTGGCTCATGACCAAATTATAGGGGTGCAAGTCCTCTGACCGCTCAAAAGGCCATAGCTTAATAGGTAGAGCGAGCTGCTCATAACAGCTCAGATGAGTGTTCGAATCATTCTGGCCTTATACTCCATAAACTTAAAAAGCTAAAAATAATTATAATACGAGACACTTGAATAAAAATTTTGTTGGTTGTGACTTGTTATAGACATGATTATTCTTAAAGTATAAATTTTTGGATCTAAAAATAGAAAAATAGACCCCCCCCCCCCCACGACCACCTGTTTGTAGATATTTTAGATCTATTACATAAAAAGGAATAGTTACACATTAAAACCCTTTTTTACATAGAAAAAAAAAACAAAATCACCTGTAACCATAAAAATAAGTTATATTACAAAATAAGCATTTTAAATCTTTTAGTTTTTATCAAAAAATAATAATTTTGAGTTTTTTAGTATGTATTACAAAAAAAGCATTTTAAACTTTTTAAGTTTATATTTAATTTTAATATCTTTATGGTTTATATTTAATCTTAATTATATTTTATTTAATTTAATCTTAATTATATTTTATTTTAATCTTAATTATATTTTATTTTAATCTTAATTATATTTTATTTATATTTTATTAATAATATTATATTAATTCTACTTTATTGATCTAGAGTTAAAATCCGAGTGCTGGAATTGGTAGACAGGACAAGTTTAAGCTTTGTTGACTGTAAGTCGTGAACGTTCAAGTCGTTCTTCGGATAAAAACTTATTTATATATGTTATATATTGACCTAAAACTATTTTTTAGACTTTTGTTTTATAGATTTTTAAATACTGATTAAAACGTATTGTTCTAGGATTTTTGGTTAAATTTGTTAGATATTATAGTAGTAAACTAATAACATTTTATAAGACATGTAAGGCCCAATAGTCAAGTGGTTAAGACGTAACATTTTCACTGTTAAATGCACGGGTTCGAACCCCGTTTGGGCTCATTAAATATAAATTTGAATATAGACTTTTAATAATATAAATTTGAATATAAACTTTTAATAATATAAATTTAAAACAATTTAAGCTTAAATTAATTTTATTATTACTCTATATTAATTTAAGCTTAAAGGGGGTATAGTTTAATTGGTAAAACTGCGATTTTGCATATCGTTATTTTAGGATCGAGTCCTAATATCTCCAATGTTAATATTAGATAGTACTTTTTAAAGGCAAAATTATATATATAATTTTGAAAAAAAAAAAGTATTTTAGATGGCATTAAAAAAAAAAATTGTTATGTAGAGATAACACTCTATTATCAGTTAATTTAATAAAAAAATTTTTTTTTCAGATAAGGTTATGCAATAGTAAAATAAAACTTTTTTATCTTATAGATATGAGAGAATATATAATAAATTACATATTTGAAAACTACATGTTTGAAAAAGCTAGGTTTGTATTTATAATGAATACATAGCTATGATAACTATACAGTTAACAACTAAATAAAAAAAGGGGAATTTGTAAAAAAAACTTATTGCTTTTTTATAGTAACCGAGTAAAGCTAAAAAGAGGAAGTTAATCTGAAAAAGGAAGTAATCTGAAAAAGGAAGTAATTGTGCATAAATTTAAGTTATTTAAATACAACTTAAAAAAAAAAGCCCAGGTAGCTCAAGTGGTAGAGCGAAACTTTGAAGCAGTTTAGGTTATAAGTTCAAATCTTATCTTGGGCAATTCTATGTACTTAGGGTTAAATTAGAAATATAATATTTATAGATATATATATCTGTATTGATAGAAAGGATAATTTAAATTATATGAAATGTATATCAATATCTGTGTTATATGCAATGTAAATGGTAATATAAATCAGGTTAAATGTACATAATAATCTAAATTATAATGTAAAATATAGTTATTTATATCTTTTTTAAATTTATAGCTTTAGTAAACTTAAAAAAAAAAAATGGGTATGCTGAAATTGGTAGACAGGCCCCGCTTAGGACGGGGTGAAATTTTTCATATAAGTTCGAGTCTTATTATCCATAGATAATATAATATTTTATGCTTTATTCGATTTAATAAAAGACAAGGTATCTTATTATTGATTTAAGTATACACTGAAGGTTTATAAAAAAAAAGAAATATTAGATTTAAACATATAATGTTTTATTAAATATTACAATGCGTAGTATTTATAATTAAGGAGTATACTTGGTAGTGTTTATAATTAAGTAGTATACTTGGTAGTTTATAGAATTAAGTATTGCACTAGGTAGTTTATAGAATTAACTCTTGCATTAGGTAGAAAATCGTAATACTTATTTAAAGTAAGTTTATTATCAATTTAAATTAATTATTTTTTCTATTAAAAAGTGTTAGATCTATTTTTATATGTAGTAGACTAATGGTAAGTCATAAATTTTTGGTGTTTACTTATAGGTGTTCGAATCACCTCTACATAAAAACATTTAGGTGGATATAGTTCAATCGGTAGAACAACTGTATGTGGAACAGTAAGTTCCCTGTTCAAATCAGGGTATCCTCCCATGGAAAAAATATTAAAAACATACACATATAAAAAAACGCGAACAGTTCGGGCTACAGGCTTTTCTTGGAAAAACTACAAAATGCTCCATTTGTTTGGCATTTTGTTTTATTCAGTTTCTATTTACAACTTAGTCGGTTCACTCTCGGATGGTCATTTCTGAATTATTCTCCTATTTATTTATTCGCAAAAACAAAAAATTACCCTTAAAAACTAACAGGTTTAACTATAATTGTTTTAATTACACCTTGGGTTTTAAATATTATAATTTTTAGTGTACCATACTTGCTAGATATCTTCCTTGTTATATGTTTAGATTTTTATCAACTAATGCATAGAATTCTGGTGTTCTTTTTTTCAAAAGTATATGAGGTTTTACTTAATATTTTTAGTAAAAAAGGGTTTATAGATATTTTGATAAATATTTGTATACTATATATTATAAAACTAGTACTTGTAGGTTTATTGTCTGTTTTGGATATAATTAGTAATGTTTTTTTTACTAATAGTCTTTTTTCGTTAACAATAGAATTCTATAGTATTACTCTAATGAAAGTAGTTACACCTTATGTGGAAAATATATATACTAGCATAATTAACCCTATTTTTAAGGGGTGTTTTCCTACTATTTATTGTAATTCACCTAAAGAAGTAAATATTTTGTTTAAGGAACTCCCTTTTTTTACGGTAGATAGTAAGGATATGGTAGAAGAGTGCAGAACTAGTACTAATAATAAAAGTAAAGAGTACTTAAGGGAAGAATTTAAAACATTTCGTCTAAAAATGATCGTATTCAAACCTTGTTTTAGTGTATCTACGGAGTCGGGCCATGAAAGTAGTATTAAAATAGATGAACCATCTAGAGGGCTACTTGATAAGGGTAAAAAAAGAGCTCTTGATAATACACAAGAGGAGGCTTATAATAAACGTGCAAAAACAGAATTGGGTAATAAAAAATTAAGTACTATTACACTGGGTGATTTTGAGGGTGAAGACTGAAATTTACAAAGTATTTATGAAAAGATTAATAATATTATGGACGATCCAAAATATAAGAGAAATTGGACCATTAATAAGATTTTTGAATCTAAAGAGGTACAAAGCCAATTTTACCGTTATATTGAAGATTATCCATTAACAGAAAATAAATATACTTGACAAACCACAATTAAGCATTTAAAATCTAATATAGAAGAGGTAATTAAACCCCATTCTGATGAGTATAGTATAAAAGAAGAGGATTTCAAAGATAATAGCTTAAATCTTGCTTTACTATACGAAAAACTTTCAAAAATAATGGAAAATAAGGATATTAATTCCAGCTCGAAAATTGGAAAGCTGAAATTCGAAGCCTTTAGTCTAAAAAGGCCATTTTATGCTGAGTTAAAAGCTTTAGGGTTTAATCCTTCTAATGATGTTTCTGGGCTTACTATATCCTCTTTAAGAAATAAAATAGCAGAGAGACTTTTTCTCTTACATAAACCCACTAAAATATCATGGGATGATTTCACAAGTGATGGGTTAAACTTGGAAAGTGTTTATAACAAGATTAAACTACACCTCGTATATTACCCGAACGCAAAAAGAGACACAATAAATAATCTGTTTCTACCTAGTAGCACTATAGCAAAATTTTTCTATACTAAACTTAATACTTTAAATTTAACAAGTAAAACAGATTTAAGTACTATAGGTGGTATTAGAATACAAACTCTTGTAAATTCATTAGAAAAAGTAGTTAATGTACCCTCTACTAGTGATAATAGTATTACAAGGGAGGATTTAATAGGTGAAGATTGAGATCTTCATAGCATATATGAAAAGATTACAAATGTAATAAGACACAAGAATTTTAATAGGAATTCTAGGATTTCTAAGTTGAAATTCGAACCCCCTATTCTAAGAAAGGCATTTTATAACTATATTAAAGTGTTTCAGTTAACAAATGTAAAAGATATTGGACATACGAGTATTATTTTTATACAAAATAGGTTAAAACAGGAAATAGATATACCCTAATATTGATTACTATTAACTATACACAAAAAAAAAGCCCGAGTAGTTCAATAGGTAGAACATTAATTTCATGCATTAATAATGAGAATTCGACTTTCTCCTCTGGCTAGTGAAAAGATACACATTAAAAAACACATTTAAATAAATATTTAAAAAGTTCGATTATTTCACAAAATAACACTAGGTTCAAAGTAAGTTTTTATAATAATTATTACAGTAGTCTTTTTGTTTACGAAAATCTACTAATAACTAAAAACCAAATATTACAAGACAATAAACAAAAATGTGGGTGATGTAAGTGTATAAATAAATTAAGGGTAAAAGCTCCGTTGGATGCTCAGTTAATTTAAGTTCACGTTTGTCAAGTTATTTAGATAAAAATACCTAAATAAAAGAGTATCTATATATAATAGTAAAAAATATAATAGTAAAATATATAACAGTAAAAAATATAATAGTAAAATATGTAACAGTAAAATATGTAACTAAAATATATAATGCCCTTTTGACTTGTGGATATAATAACTTTCGTCTTGAGATATTAGATTACTGTATAAATCTAATGTTAAAGTAGAACAAGACTATACAGATATACTTAAACCTGAATATAGCATATTAACTAAAGCAGGATTTAGTTTAAATTTTATTTTAAATAATACAGAAACTTTATCTTATTAGTAATATATTAAAGTACCTTGTGTGATAAAGACGTAGCTCTTTAAAAAAAAAACTAATGTAAATATATATAATATTAAAATTATTAAATAATATAAACTTATAGAATAAAAGAGTAAAGAGCTGTATTTATAATAACAATTTAAAACCTAATTACAAAAATTAGAGAGATATGTTGCATAGGGCTATGCATTTTGATTGCAGATCATAAATTTAAGGTTCAACTCCTTCATATCTTTTTTTTTATAAATAATAGTAGGTAGATCTATCTTAGTAAAATTTATTGATATTTTTAACTTTATACAGTATTATATTTATATCAATAGAACTAGTAACTATAGTAGATTAAGTCAACCTAACTTTCTATAAACCAAGGTCTAATACCTATATTTCTTACCAATACTTATATTTGACTTTGTAATGGGTTTTGATAACTTAGTTGGATAAAGTCCAATTTGGTGTCTTTAAACTTGTTTGATTTCATAATTATGCACCTTCCTTTTTCGCTCCAGGACATAACCTTTGTTATGATCCTAGGTATTTAAATTTTAAGAATAAGTTTTTTTGCTTGACTTTAAATTCAACCTTAATGCTAGTTAATCATAATGACTAGTACTAGTATATATACAAATTTTACACTTTTTTTTTTTAAGATTTAATACTTATGCACCTATATTTTAAAGGTTTTAATTCATGATTTTTAATCGTGATGCCACTACTCCTTGAAAGCTTTACTTCAAAGATATGTCTATTTCATATTGTTATTCGTTGTTATAAGCTAAATAGAATAATATTATTATATACAAATGCAAATATCTTTAATACTGCTTATAAGGTAGTTAGTGTTTCTAACTAAATAATAATTTTTACTTAAAATCTTGTTACTTTGCGCTTTAAGGTTAAATATATCTATAGTAACTAGTATAATTTAATTAAATTTTATGTTTATATTTATACTATTAACCCTAGTAGATTATTATCTTATTTTGCTTCAAACTATATAAGCTTAAAGTCTTAAAGCATATAAAGGCTATCTCTGCGGATATATATTAGTTAGGCCCAATATATTAGAAATAATACCTTATCTATAATATGTTTGTTGTTCTAGTGTTTTAGAATTTATTATATTACTATCTAAGCTATACTAACAAAGATTTAATTCGAGAATCTCTCTCTTTACTATTATTTTATACTATTCGTATAATAATAACATTGTTAAGACTATTGGCTGCACAAGTTGTTTTTATCCTGACTATGAAGGAAGAATGGATTTTCAATTAAAATGTATATTTCTTCAGTTTTTAAGGTAATAAATTACTAAGCGAGAATACCGATTTTTCCTTCTCCTAAGTAGGTATAAAGTTATAAATTTTATAGGTTTCGACAGAAATTTTTGTATAATCCTACAACCTGAACTGTGATTTGAGACAATCATTGGTTTAAAGTATTCCGCCATATTCGTGAGAGGTGTTAAATCTTTTAGTCGATTGGAGATAAGTTAGTGATGTTAGCGGATAGATATAGGTGTTATACTTATAGAATATGTTCTAATATCCAACCTTTAGTAGGGAGTAGAGTGCGTCCTAATAATATATTCAGTGTTTAAAACTTTTATCTTATCTAGGGATAATAGAAGCAGGTATATTAAATAGAGACTATTCAGAGTACTATACATTTCATTTTGGTATTTATTTCATTTTGGTATTTCATATTGGGTAATAGAACTTTTTTATAAATAATGATAAAACTAATACAATCGAATAATTTTGTGATAAGACACAACTCAAATAACTCTCTTTTCGGGTACAATTTAAATAAAAAATATTTAGATTTTACAAACATTTCTCTTCGTGGGTTTGCTAGTTTTCCAGATAATTCAGGGAATCCTTTATTAAGACCTTTAGTAGAGAGGTTTGTATTTAATTCGGGTTGTGATACTACCCGTATCGTTTTTGAAACAAATCAACTTGGACAAGAAAACTTTGTTAACACTATCAAAGAAGAAATAGACATAGGTCATGTATATACTGTTTTTAAAGTTAGATACAATCAGGATTCTTTCTTTATGGCAGGTAATCAATTTGGGTTTAAATATACGTCTGATAGTTCCTTACTTGAAATATACACTAATGTAATTGATAGACTAAAGTTATATATGGAACATTATGATTTAGTACAAAATGATCTTTTTTATGTACAACTTGTATTAAAAAAAACATATAATAGTATATTCAGAAGTAAAGGTGAACGAATATTATAAAATCACCGATAAACTTGTTACAGATAAAGATAAGAAAGATTTAAACATACCAATTACTGTCGATAAAGATCACTTAGTAAAACCTTTAGAGGTAGAGACAGAAAAAGGTGTTATCACTAACATTAAATTAAATATTGACGACAATGAAATAAACTTTATGGATTTAATTAAAGAAAAAAGTAGTTATATTAGTAAACATCATGAGGATTATATTGAATCTCTTGATTCTTCATACAAATTTTATTTAGGTATTGGTGAACAAAAGAATAACTTTGTTTTAGCTATATCTTTTATTGAGGGTACGTCTTTAAATAAAATTAAGTTTTCGTTAAAAGGTTATATAATTAGTAGGGTTAAAGATCTCTTTTCTAATGATGAAATTAAAAGAACTTCAGGTAGTGTAACTATGACTATAATAGATGATAAACTTGTCAAAAAAGAACAGCTTATTAAATTACAGTGTATACCAAGACCACGTAACAAAACAGCCAATGTGGAAGATAGAAATATAGGGACTATTGATTTAGAAACGTATACGGATAAAGATGGTGTTGTTATGCTTTAGGATTTAAAACTTTTTTAAATAAAGAAGTAACTATCTATTACATTAATAAGAATAAGGATAATCACAAGGAATTGGTATTAAATTTTGTAAATGAATTACTTAGACCTAAATATAAGAAGATAAGATTCTATTCTCATAATTTAGATGGTTATGATATTGTGTTTTTACTTAAAATTCTCTATGAATATAATGATGATAATCCTGATAAACCTCCATTTGTTACTTGTTTCAATTTAAGAGATAATAGTATTCTTAAATGTGTTATTAATAGAGACGATCATAGTTTGACTCTTATTGATAGTTATCCTATTTTAAATAAAAAATTAGATTACTTAGGTAAAGATTTTAATGTAGAGACTTAAAAATCTATATTTCCTTATCGATTTTCGTTAGCTGATAACTTGTTTTATGTAGGTGCTACACCTCCTAAACATAATTATAAAGAGATTACTGACAAGGAATACAAAAGTATTTACAAAACAAACTGATCATTCAAAGAAGAAACACTTAAATATCTTAGAAATTATCTACTTTGTCTTTATGAGGTCATGATGAAAGTTAATAAGCAGATATTTTTAGATCATAATACAGATCTTAAAGATTGTCTTACAATAGTATATTTAGACAGGAGTGTCTTCTTAAACAATTATTACAATTTTAATATACCATTTATCAACAAAACTAGCATGTATAGAGAAATAAAACAAGCATATTATGGTGGAATTACTGAAGTTTATAGACCTTATGGTAAGGATTTATATTATTATGACGTTAATTCATTATACCCCTTTTACAGCTTTTCAACCTATGCCAGGGTTGGATTGTCATAAAGTTACTTATTATAAACAAATAGAAGATATAGATAACTTGTTTGGATACTTTTATTGTGTTGTTAATGCAAATAATGCAGGTTATTTAGGATTATTACCGGTTAGAAATGATAAAGGTATACATTTCCCTGTTGGTTGTTGAGAAGGTTGATATTTTAGTGAAGAAATTAAATTTGTTAAAGAAAACGGTTACTCCATTAAAGTACTAAAAGGTTATACTTTTAATAAATAATATGGGGTCTTTGATAGGTATATTCAGGATATATACAAGTTAAAAGCTAACCCTATTAATGATAGTCAAAAAGCTATATCAAAAAGCTTATTAAACAATCTTTTAGGTAGATTTGGTATAAATTTAGATAAACCTAAAACAGAGGTTCTAGATGAAAAGATATTTGATGAAATCTCTACTATGCATAGAATCATGGGTTACAAAGAAATAGCTAGAGGTCCGATTATGGTTTCTTACCCGGAAAATCTTGATTATGAAATTATTAAACAACATGATGGTGATTTTGGTAAACTATCAATTGAAAATCCAGATATATATACAAATAATTTAACAGTAGCATCCGTAGATATAAGTGCTGCAATTATAGCTTATAGTCGTATATACATTGCTAGACTTAAACTTGATGTAATGAATAATTTGGGTGGTAAACTTTATTATTCTGATACTGATAGTATTGTTACTGATGTAAAATTACCTGATAATATGGTACACTCCACAGAATTAGGTAAATTAAAATTAGAACATAAGGTGAGAAATGGTATATTTATAAGTGGAAAATTATATGTATTATATACTGAGGATAAAGTAAAATTAAGATCTAAAGGTGTTAACCAGAATAGTTTTGATTATAATAGTTTTTTACTATTGTTAACAAATAATGATGTAGTGGGTATAAAAACTCAAAGTAAAAAAGATTGATTTATAGGACATGTTAAAATTTTCGATAAAGAAATAACTATTCATAGTGATAATTATACTAAAAGATTAAAAATTACTGATTTAAAAGGTTATTTACTTGATACAAAACCTAAAGTAATAAACAATCTAAACAAAAAACTTATTTTATACAATCCTAATATGTTTAGTTTAACTCGTTACAAAGATAATACTAAATTTATAAAAGAAATACGATATATAATAGATATTCATCCTTAAAAAAAAAAAATCTTTTTTTAATAATAAGTTTGTTTCTCAATTGAATCTAATATATAACTATCAAATTTAATTAAGTATTTATCTGAAGAGTATAAATCAATATAAACTGATGCTAGTTTAGTTTTAAGTACAAACACTTTATCACAAGTTGTACCAAAACAATCGTGTATAGAAAATAATTGTTTACTACTCGTTTTGTAATAATTTGAAAATGATTTGTGTAATAAACTCATTGAAGTACCATCAAGTGAGTGTATAATATTAGCATCAGAGCTCTTAACTGTTTGTTTTTATAAAACGTATTCTTAGTTATCTTTAAATCTAATAGGTTTAGTGGTATATTTTAGAATTAATAGAATAGATTTAGTTATATATTTTATAATTAATAGATTTAGTTGTATATTTTAGAATTAATAGAATAGATTTAGGCTGGGGTATCTTTTATAATATAACTAATAGATTTAATGGTATCTTTAACAGATATATCTAACAAATATAATGGTAATTTTAATAAATACAACTGTTTGTTTTACTGGTATCTTTAATAAAAAAATGTATCTATATTTATTATATATTTAAATACTCTCTGGATACAAACTACTACGGAGTAAGAGCATTTTAGTAGGGAATAAATGTGATAATGAAAAACCGTATTTTTTTTTGACATCACCACCTTAGTAAAAACACATGTGCATCCGCTTCATCCTCAAACACTCAGGTAAAAACAAGTAAGAAGAACGATAAGTTATATAAAAAAAAAGGGCTACGGATATCAACAATACTACTATTCCTGCATATTTATCTTTAAAGAATAGTTTTTATTCTTACTATTATTGAGTATAGATATATGTTTAATATAGAGATGGTACGTTTAGAACTGTAAAGTAATCATTATTGACTATGTATAGTATATAACTATACGAAAAGTATTAACTAATAGTATCAGTCTACATTTGTATACTCATGCTACGTATTCTAGATTTATTTTACCAGATTAATTCCCAGTTCTTCAAATATCTAATTAACCCCTACGTGGCTATTTATAAGATCGAGGGTTTAGCTGATTATATGAGGTTAATTGTACAAATGTATATCTTAGGATACCCTTGTAATACTGGATGATATAGCCGGTCGTATAACTACTATAAGACCATTTAATTAAATACAAGGAGTTCATGTGAGTTCACGTATATTTAAAAAGTAATAATTTATTAGATTGAATTAATAATAAACGAATTAAATTAAGTTAACCTTACTTTAATTCATTTTGTTTTGGTACTATATATTAAAACAAATAGTCCTATTTAGTACTATATAGAATAAATTTGTAATTTACAATACACGGAGTATTAATAAATATTATTAACTATCTTATTATTATATTTATCCTTTTTTTCAGTTATAATATATTATATTATAGTTAGAAAATATAACTATATAATATTGAAAAATAAATATAATTGTACTATATATACTAACAAAAAATGGGGGGGGGGGGTTATATCTATTAAATAAAATTATGTTACCAATAAACTCTAATTAGTAATAGATATATATTATTTTAATTTTAATTTTCTTAATAGGTATACTTTACTTGATATCTATTAAAACCAATATATGTTAAGTGTGATACACCTGTGTATTTAAATCATTAACAGTAAAATAGATTAATACTTTATTGACTATGTCGAATAGTGTTTTATAATTTATATTATTAATATTATTCTTTAGTAAATATACTAAATAGTTAAGTATATTTAAAGATAAGTGTCAGCAGTTTTAGACTTATATCTTTATCACATATATTTCCCGTATCTACTACCTTAATTTTACATATAATTTCTGCTTAAGGTTTAATTTAACACTAGAAATAAATAATTTTCATTGTAAATCATATAACTAATAGTCATAATAACTGTCAATTTTATAAGCCAAAGATAAGTGAAACAAACCTATTACTAATTTTTACCTAAAACTAAATCTACATGGTATAATTAACAAAGGATCTATCCTTTGATATATAAATATACCTCTTAACCATAATATTAATGTAGTATCTATAAAAAATATTATCCATACTTCTTTTTTTAAGTAAAATCTAAATAATTTGCAGATATTATTATGGATTTAATTATATATATATTTTTCTAATATAGTGCTTTTTTTTTGATAAAGAGTATTAAGATATCTAACCTTTAAACCACAGAAAGTATTATACCGCTTACATCCTATTTTTTTTTTACAGCTTTACCTTATTCAAATAATATCATTTTTGAAAAGTCTTCTCTGTTACTTACAAACCAAAATGGCTTGCGATATGTGCTAGAAATTTAACTTTGCACATGTTAAGGGAATTAATACTAATTTAAAGATTATTAAATAAGAAGGGGACGGTTAATATATACAGTAACATATTATAGTATATCTTAAGTTATAGTTTACTATAAATTTAAAAAGTATAAATATTACGTATAAAACAATTACTTCTTACCTAGAACATTCTTTTCAAATAACTCTTCCATACTACATATTTTTTCCTTAATAAGAGTATCTAATTCTTTATGACTATTAATTTGTTCAGTTATTAATTTTTTTTTTTTATTGAACATTTTTGACTCAAAATCCTTAGATCTTATTAAATGAGCAGTAAATTCACGGCTTTTTGGTGTATCATTCCCTCCAAAATTATTATTTTTTATGTTTTTAGCATTTTGTTCAAAAAGTGATAATAGCTTAGTATGACCTTTATGTATATTCTTTGTATCTTGCTGTAAATAGGTTCAATACTCTTTTATACTAGATGCTTTTCCATAACCATCCTCGGAGTTAACATGTAAACTCTTTGAATAAAGGTCTTTTTCAATATTATTATACTCCTTTTTAGCCTCTTTAGGTAATAATTTGTGGTAAGAATTTGTTAATGACTTTAAATTATCCTTAAGATACACATTTCTCCTAGAATGTTCCAAATCTAATAAATCGTCCTGGACCTTTCTAAGCTTCAACTCGTGTTGATCCCTGTTGCCTATAAAACGCATAATATTGTCCATCTTATTTTTTTCTTCAGGGGTTAATTCTAGTGAATCCATCTTATCTGCTATATCCTTTTCTTTTTCTGAAGGTTCTCTTTGCTGTGCCTTTCTCTTACCAACTCTGTTATTTTTTTTCATAAAGAGTTCGTAGTTTTTGGGCTCCGGATTGTTGTTAGGTGTTCCACCTCCGCTATTATTAGATCCTATGTTACCACTATTGGTGTTATTACCAGGATTGCTTGCCATTTTTAGAATATTAAAAAGTTTTAGAGCCAAAGGTAATAATACATGTGTAAATATTTCATAGAAAAATATAAAAATAACTATTCTATTTATTAGACTAAGAAGATGGACCAAAATATTACATAAAACAGGGTATTTACTATGTAAACCCGTATGACCTACTATATACTCTTTAAGATAATTACCTAGTATAAGTATAAAGTAGAGAATAAAAAGGTCTAAGTCAAAAAAAAGGATCATATATACAGTAATTACTAGTTTGGTACTAAAATCAAGATTACCTTTCAGACTAGAAATGTAACTACTGTAAATAATAACTATAACAGAGTAAATTAGAGGAAATTTAGTACTAAAGTAGAAATGTATTAATTCTAATATACCTTTAACTAAAGATATGTAAATTAAAGTTTTCCCTAAAGTTTTCCCTATTCAAGGGTATTTATAAGCATAATTAGTTAAAGCTTTAAAAAATAAATTTTTAATTTTAGATAGAATTATGCTTTTAATGTGTGACTTAAAAATTTTGAGTAATAATTTTGCTAAAAAATTATTTAACATGTGAAAACAATGACTTTTTAAAGGAAAAAATATTATAGATTACTAAACACAGTATTAGATTAACAAACTTAAACATTCTTATAAAAAATTATATCTTTGAGACTATACCTTGTAATATTCCACTATTGTAGTTCATAGTGTCTTTTATATTGTAGTGCATAGTATTTTTTTATAATGTTGTGTAAAGTATCTTTTATGTTGTAGTGTATAGTATCTTTTATATTGTAGTGAAGAGTATCTTTTATATTGTAGTGTATACTTAAGTGTATATAAATTTTTACACATATGTATATATTTGCTTATCCTAATGGACAAAGGAAGCCCTCAATGGGCCTCAAAAAAAAAGTAATGAGAAATATAGGACATTAAGTCTATAGATATTAGTTTTAATTGGCTTATGGAAATATAGAGCTTTAACCAAAAAACTTTTTAGTCTTCTCCCTAATTGCTTTTTACTAAACTTAAAAAAAAAAAAGCTAAACGTAAATGCAATTTACCAGTAAACAGGTAATATATCTACTGGGATGTGTTATACTATTATGTAAGGTATTTACTTTTCATAACATGTAAATGGTAAAATAACCATTATTTTAGAAAAACATATATAGAATTATCTAGAAAGATTTCATCTTACTATTGTTCTTGTAATAAAGATAAAAATTTATCTAGTTATATAGAATATACTACAATAGGGATAAACCAGTGTAATATCCCACCATTTCTGGATATTGAGCATGTAATGTTACTAAAATATTTATAGGAATGAAGGATTGATTCAGTATTCCAGGTCATGGGTTTATAGATTCAAGGGTCTAATATATATAAAAAAAAAAAGGGGATAACTACCGACGATTTGCTTTCTCTCAAAAAGCAGCTCTTTCCGCGTCACTATGATGACGTGTATCAGCAACTTTGTTAAATACACCATTAGATGCTGGTACTGGCCTATCCCAATTCGTTTTATTGGCATCCATTGATCTAAGCCGGTATTCACAATGGTAAATAGATCTCTTATATGCACGACTGTCTGCTATTCATTTGTCCATTCCTTCTTTACAATGTCTAATAGAATCTATTTCGGATTTATAATATATATCAGGATTATCATCTACTAGTTTAAAAATAGCATCTACAATGACGGATTCCAGTCTAGCTAAGTTAGAACAATCTTCTAAGATTTTATCCCTTGTGGCTAAATCAGTAACATTGTTTATGTAGGCATTACCTATAGCTTTTCTAAGACCCTTAAGCTGAATTCAAAAATTAATGTCTAATCCCTTAAGAGTTTTAACTTCCCTACTTACTATTTGGGAGAAGTCAGCTTGAGAATCACATATGGCACCACGAATATCATGAGTAGTACGCAGTAAATTATTCAATCTAATAAATAATTGATAACAAGTTTCATCGAATTTTATATCCGAAAAACTATCTACTCTTTCAATGGGTGTAACCTCGCTAGTACAACTTTCTGGGGAATCTGGTCTAGAATCTGTGGTTTCGTTGTTTGTAGTTAGGTCTTTTGTAAAATCCCCCCTGCTCGCACAATTGATGGGTTCCAGGAATTCTACTTCCAGGCATACTGCTACCTCTAAAAGAATAATGGAGATAACAGCGTAAACAAACATATTTTTCCAATAGTACAATAACTCTTTTATAGAGTATTTCGGAGATGTACTAATAGGAGATTTATATCGTTTGATCTTTTGAGTAGAACCCTGTATTCAAGCTATAGCTAATAATATAGCTACAAGGTGAAACATGATATTATCATGTAATTCTACTAACGATTCCATTTGTGGACTAGCACTGTATTGGAAGTATAGTCCTCAAGCTCTAGGTGCATCACAACTAACTTCAGTACTATATAATACAAAAGTAGATATAATAGAAATTAACATTAAAATAAGTTTAGGGTTGTTTTTAATGAAACTGTTAATTTTTTTACACAAGTTAAATAGTCTTAAACCTCTACGTACTTGAAGCAAAGTTTCTAAACAACACATAACTACTGGTAATAATGAAATTTCTATCAAGCTAGTAATACAATATACTATAGCTCTAATTGCTATACTAATAAAAGGAAATTCTACTAAAGGAATAGCAAAAACAGGTAAAAATGAAGACGTATTTAAACCATTTCTATGTATACGACATACATTTACTGAACATGTATTACAATAAGCTACAGCATTTTGTCTACAGTCACGCATATAACAGTTAGACCCCATAAGTGGACTAGTTCTTAAATTATGCGCATTGTCAGGGCAAATTCTATACATTTCTTTACCAAACATATTATAAACAATTTCTCCAGGTTTGGGTTTGATTTCATTATATTATTCCTGAGAAAGATCTGCTCTATCCTTATCATTATTGGCTTTCATTCTTTCTAAATCTTCCCTCTCACTCTCTGTAAGAGTATTATTTATTTCTTTAGCTATAAGACTGAAGAATGAAGCACTTTGTAAAGGTAAACTAGTAAATGCGTGAGGTTTAGTGTTATCTATATTAACATCGGATAAGTTTTGTTTACTTTCTATTATTAAAGCATTTTTACCCAATTCAAACACAAATCCTAAAGTTAATGCGAAAAAGAATACTAACATAATGATTAAACCATATATATCATTATTATATCCACTAACACTAAATGGATATATTAGTACAATTTCTATATCAAATAATAAGAAAAACAATGCAAAAAGAAAGAATGAAATATGAAATTGTGTTCTATTTTGACCTAAAAACGAATGAAATCCACACTCAAACGCACTATCTTTTTCTTGATAAGGGTTATGAGGGGCTAAAATTAAATTAACCGATAAAAGTATAATAGCTAAAACAGGTATAAATACTATGAAAAACGTTGTACTTGTCATTTATATATTAAAAAGTATTAATGCTAAAATATTAGCAATGTTTAATAATTCTTCCGGTATGAACATAAATAATGTAATTACAATAGTAATAATAGATATAGATAAACTTAAAGAACTTGATACAACTATATTATTAATACTTATACTTACTTTTTTAACAATAATATTTTTTTCACTTATAGTGGCCTCAGCCTTAAAGTCATTTAATTCAGTGTTTAATGTATTATCTGGTTTATCAAAAAAGATTTGTTTTATTATAGATAAATAATACACGGCACTTATAACGCTAGTCAATATAGCTACTAAGGCCATAAAAATATAACCATTATCAATAGCTGCACTTAAAATCATCTGTTTACCAAAAAATCCTATTAGTGGAGGTATACCTGCAAAAGAAAACAAAGTTATAGCTAAACTCATAGCTAGTACAGGGTTAATGTAATAATATCCTTTCAATTGATCAATAAGTTGAATAGGTGAATTATTTGCATCAATTAAGTTTTCATTCTTTTCAGCATCCTTTTTATTAGCGTCAGTATTATTAAGACCCTCCTCTTTATAGACATAAGAATATAAAGAATATCCTATAGCTAATAAAATAATAAAAGCATTTAAGTTAGATACAGAATATTGTATTAAATAAAAGATAAAAGCTTGTGTAGATTCTACACTGTGTATACTTAAACCTAGTAATATAAATCCTACGTGTGAAATAGTACTAAAAGCCAAAAGTCTTTTAATTCTAGATTGTGTTAATCCTACAACAGTACCTATAATTAACGATAAAAGAGAACTAAATAATAAGCTCATAACTCAAGAAAAGTCCGTATCAAGCATAGATTTACTAGTATAATGTACTAATTCTAATAAAAAAACAAAAATAGATATTTTGGCTACTATAGCAACAAATGTTGTAACTACAGTTGGAATAGCATCGTACACATCAGGGCTTCAAAAGTGAAAAGGTGCAGCGGATACTTTAAATAAAAACCCTACAGACATTATTAATAAACTTAAATGAATATAATATGATTTATATCAATAAAGTAAACTATTTAAACTATGGTCGTCTGCGTTAGATATACTATTTATAATATACAAACTATCTAAATTGGTAGTACCTGCATTAGCATATAATAAGCTCGTGCTTAAAAGTATAAAACAAGAAGATAAACCCCCTAACAAGAAATACATTAGACCTCCTGCAGTCGCAGGCTCTGAGTCTCTATATATAGTAGATATTAGATATAGTCCGTAACTCTGTAATTCTATAGATAAGAAAACAGAGACTAAATCACTAGTAGATATAAGAAAAACACCTCCAATAACAATGAATAAAATAATTAAAGAATACTCTAATATTTTAAATTGTTCTCCTGTTTTGTTAATTAGAACTGTTTGGTAATAAATTAATTTAGTAAACAGTAGTCTATCTATTGAACTATATTCTCTTAATCATACTTTTCTAGGGTAGAAAGAAGTTAACAGTAGTATTACACTACTTATGGCTAAAATAACAATATGAAAAACATTAGTTGTAGAAGTAGAATGAAATAATCCTCCGAAAATACCAATACCTTTATTTAAAAATAAAAGAAATAAGTTGTCTTCTGTTATTACAGTACCTACAACTAAAATAGTTATAGCGGTTCTTGAATATAAAATTGATTTATCCTGTCTTGATGTAATGGATGTAGATAATAATAATAAAACTAAAGATAAGATTAACATGTATCCAGGAGGGAAATTTGAATTCCCACTATTAATACATGAAATTAATGTTCTACCAATTAAACTATCCTGTTTTATATCTCTCAATTCTATATTTATATAATCTATTTTACATACGTTTTTTAACAAATTATACTGGCTTACCTGTAATTATCTAGCAGCAGAACGAATAGAACAATATTATTTTGTAATATTTCTCTCTATATCTCTAACCGCTATAATATGAGATGTAGCTAATAACTGATTAGCTTTAGCTAACGTAGATAAGTAGCACCAAGTTTTTCTTTTTTTAAGCTAGATAAAACTTCATCACTTAATTTAATATATTTAAACTTGTCTAGTGTTTCTTTATAATCTTTGAAATTTAAACTAGTATAAACTTAAACTACTTTATTCGCTAGTATAATATACAATGAGTTAATTAGAACATATTAACAACAAAAATAAAAACGTGGTTATCTATAATTATTACTATGATATCTACAAAATATCAAAATAATATAAAAACTATATAAAAATGCCTTTTTATAAAATAATATAACTATCTTTTTAGATGGTTTTTGTGAGCTTTATACTGTAATAGTTAACAGTCCTTCTCTCATGTTGCAATACATTAGCTAAAAATTTAAGTATAATAAGTTATTAAATGTATATGCAACTTTACATAGTGTTTTTATTAAAAACACTATGTGATCTACTAACTTACTAGCTAGTAAGTTAATTATAGTTCCAATAATATTTATATTAGAGAAGATAATTATTATAACCCTAATATTATAAATTTTAATGTATATAGTTCACTAAATAAGGTAAATAGATTTATCACTCTTAAAAACGGCTAAGATACCTGGTGAATACCATATTTATATAGTCTTAATGTTTATATAAAGCGTTTAATCTTCTATATTCTTGAATTTTATCGGCTAATCGCGGTATATAGTTAGAATCTTCCGATTTAAGTTTATTTTCTAGTACTGTTCCCTTTTGTAGTAAATCGTTTATTTCTTGACTACGCGTATTGATCAAACGGTCTAATATTCCTATTCTAGAAGTAACTCTATTAGCTACATCATCTGGCATATTTTGAGGTACATCTATACTAAGCCCACCTATCGAATCTGTTATAACATTTATACCTGATTCATTGATAGTGTTATTAAATTGGCTTATAAAATTAGAAAGTTGTGGAAGTAAAATATTTATTTCTTTCAGAATATCCGAAATACCTATATCAGAGTATAAAGGTATATTTGTGAATGAATGAGCTCTAACTGACTTATTATGATCGAGAAGTTTAAAAAATTCAAAATGTGTATCTATAGTATGACACTGCTGTGCTTTTAATTCATACTTATTATTATACAGTTTAAAAAACTCAAACTGAAGTAAATGTTTATCCTTACTATGATACACCTGTGTTTTTAATTCATCGTTATTAGTCTGTACCCGTGCGAGCTGTAGATATAATAGTTGTGGTTTTATATAATTCATTAATATTTAGAGTAAGTTAGTGTATTTTAGATTTTTAGTTTTTAACTTCTTATTTCCGAAGAGGTTAATTCTACAAACTAAAAAAATGTAAATAATAATTGTTTCACTACACAAAAAATTCTATTTTGATTTTTTATTCTTTTTTTTAAGTTCACATTTTTAGTTTAAAGTGTTTTATATTTATAAATGACTAATTGTATAAAAGAATGTTTTACTTTTTTTGATCTTTTTTTTTACAAATTAATAGTTTTTTTTTATAATTAATTTACACATAATCATTTATATTTACATAAAAAAGCTATGAAGGATTTGAACCTTAAATCCCTGATATGCTATCAGAATCAATAGTCCTATACAACATGCATCTTTAATTTTTTTTTGTTTTTTTTTTATTGTTTTTTTTATTGTTTTTTTACTTGGGTAAAAATAAGCCGGTTCCTGTTAAGTAACATTTAACTAAATAAACAGATTGTAAGGGGTTTTATTTGACCATAATAAAAAACTTTATATTTTTATTATTTTTAATTTCTGTATAAGACCTAAGCTTGTACCTCGCTTTTAAAAAGCTAATCTATATCACCGGACTTCCCTTCTATATTTAAGTCTTCAATATCTCGTTTTTTTTTAATAGAACAAAAAGAATGAAAACTATATATTATACTTATGTACCACAAGTAGTAATAATGAAATATGCTAGCATTATTTGTAGTAATTTAGCGTTTATAATAATATTTAATTATATATTATATTAAATATACCCAGATATATTACGTAGTACTATATTATTATATCATATTGACATATAATATTATATCATACGCAATACTATATTGTTATATCATATTTACATATAATATCATATCATACGCAATACTATATTAGTATATCATATTGACATATAATATAAATTTTATTAAATCAACATATATATTATATTAAATAAATACATCAACTAGTTTAAATTTAAGTTATAATGTTTATCCGTATAAAAATGTTTTTACCATAAATTAATAAAGAATAGACATAACACAATATAATAAAAACAGCATAGTACTACATACGGTGGAAAAAAAAAAATAATTACATATTAGATACATGTCTCTCAACAATATTATAGCAGGTATAAACTGTAAAAAAAAATGTATTCGAGTTAACAGTTCACAGGCACAGATCTCCTATATAATTTTAAAGAAAAAGACAAAAAATAAAGTTTTTTTTGTGTATAGCTTTATTGTTACTGCTATCATGACAAAACTTTACCAAAGATATTTATTCAACAACTATAGGTATACAACGATGTAAAATACCACATATTTCAGGGCACTGGCGGTACAAGGATACCTCGGTTACACGGCTAACCCGTAAAAGATAAGATACTAGGTACGGAAAAATAATAATATAAATACACTTAATAATATGATTATTAAATATAGTATGATATAAGATTTGTAGATATTTATAGAACCTATGAGCACATAATATATACCAGTAGTATTATTAGCTCTACGTAACATAAGTAATAGTTTATAATGTATAAAATATAATAAATTAAATCCACATATAATTTATTAATTCAAATTGTTAGTAAAAAATTAGTAAATCTCTCAGTAATATTCGATATATAGAATAAATATTAAGACAATATTGATGGTAAAAAAACAAACAAGTGTATTAGATTAACTAATATACTTATAATAGATGTAGATAAACAAATAAGTCATATTAATATAAACACAATATCATTTAAATATACATTAAAGAACATATATAATATTAATGATATTAATATATATAAACCGCATATGATGTAATAACCACAGTATTTAAATTATAAATATTTTTACTAATGTTAAGTAATAACTTTTCTATTACAAAAGGCCCTAAGTACTCAACATTTTCCTTGTATAATACTGTAGCTATCTCCCTTTTTATTTTTATTATAATACCTGTGACCATATTAAACCTTGTGAAAGAGGGGATTACCAAAAAAAAAATACAATTGTATAATTTTACCCCCCCTTTTTTATGTTTTTTTTTAGTTACCCAATGCAATTAATACAAAGTGATTAACTAAGAATCAATATGAGTATTCAGATAGTGTATACATCTACTATTATGCATATAAAATGACTTAAGGTTAAACCGTGAATAATATATTAGGACCCTCTACACATATAACTAAATATGGATATTTGCACTAATAACCTGATATAAGTATCTTATATCATAAAGGTTTTATACTAACCGTGCACTACCGACTAATACCTCAAAAGATATCCTATCGAGTAAAGAATTAACACCTCTCATCTGTGCGGAGCATCTTAAAGACTCTTACATACCAAGATACGGATATGTTCGTAGTACCATACTATTCGTTTCCCACGAAATCTATTAATAGTCGGTTTAAACTACATTAATCTCTTATGCAGGTATTAAATTCGACCTTTAAACCTAAGGTTTGAAGTATAATTCTAATTTTCTCGCTGGTTGAAATAGTTTAGAAATAGCTGAGAAAGGTTCAATCTATCAGGCCTATCTTGTATCCTACTTGGTAGTTAGAAGTAAAAACAATATCTCTAAGTATTATTTTATCAGAGTTTATATGATAATTTAATCAAAAATAAATTCTACTTTACGTAACATATGTTACGTAATTAATTAAAGTTAATTATAATATAAATAATATTAATATGTTTTTTATGTGGGCTTTATACTGACATGTGTCTCATATTCAGTCCTTCTCCCTTGTTGCTGTAGACTAACTAATAATTATTCCTAGTTTAATAATGGTTTAACTCTCTATTAAACATCTAAAGGCAACTTTCCCTTTCCATATGATTTTGTTGTTAGTAAAAAACTAACCTAGGGGATATACTAACTAATAGCTAGCAAGTTAACTATACTTCCAATAGTTATTAATCTTTTTAATTTAAATAATAATGCCTATGACACTTTGGAGAACTTCCCAAAAGGTTACCCTTTCTGGTAACCCCTCCTATTAAATGTACTATCTAAAAAAAAAAAGCATATAAATGCACAGTAAATATATATCTCTGTAAAAGAAAGAAAATCTGCTTTACTAAAAAATAATATAATCTGATATTAATGTTTACAAGAACAATTAGAATTTGGACAAAAGAGAGCTCTACATCTTAAACACTCCGAACCTCCTACAGTGTTACTAGTCTCCATTACTTTTCAACCAGCTCCACATATTTTATTCTTGTAATATTGTCAATCCCTACGCATACATTGTTTCCTATCTATTATACTATGTCTACAATGGTGATGACTATTATTGTTATTTGCATCTGCATCTGTTTTATATTTATTAGTATTATTATAGCTAGATAATAGGTTAATAAATCCTACTATAGCTAACCCAATTAAAATAAGAATGATTAAACCTGTAGGTAAATAATCCCATTCCATACTAATTTTGTTTTCTATATCAAATAAATTATCCCATTCAAGATTAACTCTATTTTCTATATCAACTGAAGAATTACATTCAGTAGTAACAATGTTTTCTGTATCAATTGAAGGTTTACATTCAGGAGTAACGCTATTTTCTACCCTAACTGAAGCAATACCTACACCACTACATAAAACCACACCCTTGTGAGAATTACTTCCTAGACCACTAGATAAAACTACACTATCATTATAAGATCTAGCTTTTAATACTAAAGATAAAGAAGTAAATAATATTAATATAAATATAGCACCATTTAAATATACATTAGAGAAGATATATAATATTAATGCTGTTAATATGTATAGGGCATATGATGTAATAACCCCAGTATTTAAATCAGAAATGGTTTTACTAATGTTAAAAAATCCTTTTTCTAATCCAAAAGGCCCAATATACTCTACGGATCCCTTATCCAATACTTTAGTAGTTTGTCCACCTAATTTTAATACAACTCCTGTAATAAATCTGTTGTAGAACAGTTCTATTAATAGACGTTGGTTAAAGAAACTAAATATGTTATAACCTACTCTAGATAATTTGAAATAAATTAACTTAGTAGGTAAATATTCAGGCAATACTATAGCTATAACGCTTAATGAGATAGTAAAAATTAGAGGTAATAACTTGAATAATGTAGGTACACCAAATTCAGTATCTAATAGGATTTCATTGTAAGGATGTATAAATAAAGCATTATCTGAAAAGAATCCTGAACCTAGCCCTATAAACATATCTTTTGTGATGAAACCAAAGAATATAGAGAATACAGCTAACGTCATTAAAGGTAAGCTCATAAAGATATCACCTTCATGTGCATTTTTATAATTAACTAAAGGCCCATTAGGATTTGTTAAGAATGTTAAATACAATACTTTTACAGAATATAATGTAGTAAACATAGCTCCAATAGTAGCTATGAAATATACCGCTGTACTAGAATAATTCGATTGTCCATATGCTGATTCAAGTATTAAATCTTTTGAGTAGAATCCTGTCATAAACGGGAAAGCTACTAAACTTAAAGAAGCAATAAGAATAACTGAATAAGTAAGAGGCAAGAATGGTCTTAAACCTCCATATTTTCTAAAATCTTGATTATCCGATACAGCATGTATTACAGAACCTGCACCTAAAAACAACAATGCTTTATAGAAAGCATGATTAACTAAGTGAAATAAAGCAATATTATAACAAGATAAACCAACAGCTATAACCATCATCCCTAATTGACTCATAGTGGAATAAGCAATAACTTTTTTAATATCTTGTTGGAATAACCCTATTAGGGAACTAAATACAGTTGTAATGGCACCTAATCATAAACATGTTATTAGTACTGTTGGACTATATTCTATTAAAGGCGATGAACGCATTAATAAATATACACCCGCAGTAACCATAGTGGCAGCGTGAATTAGTGCACTTACAGGTGTAGGACCTTCCATCGCCATAGGCAATCATACGTGAAGACCTACTTGTGAACTTTTAGCCATAGCTCCTATTAATAAACATACACCAATAATAGTAATAATGTTTTCATTCATATACGGTGCTAAAGAAAATACAGTAGCATAATCTAAATTACCGAATGATCAAAAGATAGCGAACATACCTATAGTTAAGAACCAATCACCAACTCTATTTGTTAAAAATGCTGCAATAGCACTTTGGTTTGCTGATACTCTAGTAAACCAAAAAGAAACTAAAAGATAGGAACAAACACCTACACCTTCTCATCCTACAAACATTACTAAATAATTATTAGCTGTTACTAAAATAACCATCATAAATGTAAATAAGCTTAAATAGCTAAAGAATCTTTGTACGTGAGGATCTTGACGCATATAACCTATTGAATATAAGTGTACTAAAGAAGAAACGATTAGTACTGGTATAAGCATAGAAACTGTAAGTGAATCAAAATTAAATGCTCATAATACATATAAAGATTCAGAATCTATTCATCTAAGTACCTCTATATATGGAGAGGTATTATTTAATCCAACTTCAAAAAACGCTAGTACTGCCAATGTTGTTGTTAATACAACTGCTGCACAAGTCATTACCTGAGCTCCTGATACTCCTGATTTTCTACCAAAAAACCCAGATATTATTGATCCAAATAGTGGTAAAAATATTATAGCTAAATACATTATTTAAACTCTATTGCAATACTACCTCTTAATCTATAAAAAGCTACTAATATACCTAAACCTATAGCAGATTCTGCCGCGGCTATGGCAATTATATAAATAGCATATGTTTGACCTAAAATATCATCGAAGCTAAGAGAACTGACCAATATTAAAAATGTAATAGCCAATAACATTATTTCTATTGAAATAAGCATTAAAATAATGTTTTTTCTGTTTAAAACAAAGCCTAAAATACCGATGGTAAATAAAATTAGTGATAAATTCATAGTATAAAAATATAAATTAATGTCTTTAAAATGTTTTTTCTTATATAAGATTTAAATGTCTTATGTAATTTTTCTTATGTAATACTAAAATGTTTAAAAGGTCCTTATATAAAACTCATAAAACTCTGATGTTTTAAAAGGATTTTCTTTTATAAGATTCGAACTTATACACAGGTATTAGGAGTACCAGGTTCTACCATTAAACTAAAAAGAATCCAAGTTAACTACCTTTTTTTTATTATATGTTTATTAATTATAATATATATTATTATATAAACATAAATAGGTAATTATTTACAAATCTTTTTATTTAAACCTTATTATTAGATTAACCACTTTTTTGTATCAAAATATAATTATATTAAAATGCTGCTTTACATTTGAGTATAACTATGATTATATCTTTGATAAAAACAATATATAATAAATTAACTATAAAAAGTTTATTTACATACGACTAAACCTCTATTACTACAGTACTATGTCAATATATACCCTTAATAACCCATAACAATATCTCATATTAGAATGGTTTTTCATATTATTGCTACAATACTTAGTGTTTATATACCCTATATAAAATATTGCAAATTTACATATTAGAATGCTTTTTCATTTTATAACTAGATTACTAAGTGATTATAAATCCTGTATAAAATATAGCAAATTTACAAATTAGAATGCTTTTACATATTATAAGTATATTACTATACTATTATATACCCTATATTAATTATAACATATTTACATATTAGAATCTTTTTTCAAAATAGAACAATGTTACTATGCTTTAACAAAAAAAAACTTACCAGTTCAAGTACTACATCTCTTTCCTATGGGAAATTGTAGTATCTCAGATTGCTTTATTAGGTCTTCAGGTTTTTTTAGTGTTCCGCCTTAGATTTAAGTGTTTCAATTTGAATACCCACATTAACGGTTTTTATGTTTTTTCTGTTATATCTACACCCCCCCCCGTTTCAATTAATTTACAGAATTAATCCATCTTTGTTTAAAATATCCCTGTCCCGTTTTATTAAGCAGGAACGCAGAGAAAAATAATTAAAGCGAAATAGCCCTAATAAACTAAATTATTCTATATAATATAATATATTATAAAAGTTCTTTAATTTATTTCTGAAAAAAGTAAGTTCTTATAGTTTTATCTAACACATCGTGGAATAACCCTAAAATAAACCATCATATCAAAAAATTTCAAATTTTTATAGTAATTTCACCGAAAACTTAGGGATACATTCTTTTTTTTATTGGCTGTTAAGTAATCGAACCTTTAAAAGTTTTTACCGTATATCTCTTTTTACCCCTTTTTTTTATTTATATATTTTTGCTTATAATTACAAAGAATGGAGAACTTATTCTCCACTTCCCATTTGCAGTATAATATTTATCTATTATACATATGTTAATTATAGGTTGAATTTTTGTATATATTCGAGATTTAAACTATATGTTCAAAAAAAAAGTATATTTGTACAAACATTTAAGACTTCAGTTAAAAAAAGGGTATTAATGTAAAAAACTAATTACTTTAGTTTTTTGTAAGAAGGGCTTTAGTTAGACATAATTATTTATGGACAATATCACTATATAAAAAATTTAACGAAAAATAAAGTAAATATATCTAAACTTCTCCCTATCAGCATTTTAATAAAGTAGTATGATGATTTCTAGTTTATCAGAAAACTAGGATTTGTTATACTATTTTTGTAAGATATTTACATTGTTCATAACAAGTTAACTGTCAAACAGTGTTTACATT